TGGTCTAATCGAAGTCAACTGACTCACATGGAATACGGGGTGAGTTTTCACCGAGCCGATCGCTTGAGTCTATAGGCTACCCCTCCTATCCGCTTCTCTACAAGGTCTACTTTCTTCTTCCTTCAGACCGGGCCAAGCCATTGGGTTGTTTAAGTAGGTTGGGCTAGGTTTGGCTTTTGGAGTTATCTCCAAGAAGGGTCGTCGCTCCCTTCATACGCCTTGCTGCTTCATCTAAGTAGGTTTGGGCTAGATCGTTGCGCTCCTGCCACCTCTTGGCAAAGTAGGCTGATGGGCAAGCCCCCTCCTGCCGCAATGGTGTGGGGCGTCAGAGGCTGTTACTCCGTGGCCAACTCAAAGGGGCTGAAGTTCGACGCAGAGCTTTTTGGTTGTTAAGTTATAGCAGCACTGAGCAACATCCAACAGCCCCATTCTGGTTTGCACTAAAGTGCCTTAAGTAGCCCCCGAAGAGTCCGTTTATTCTCTCCGTCTGAGCTTTCAAAGATATACCGACCATAGGTATCTTACCATCAGATACCGACAGTCGTCTTCTAACATTACCGACCTTTAAATATCGGGTTTTCATCAATTTCACATAACATAAAAAAAGCTCTTTTCATCATCAGAAAAAACCCGGTTTCCGAGACCTCTTTTGCATTGCATTACCATAACGAAAAGAAAAAAAAAGAGAGAAATTTTTCTTGTGATTTGGAATGAACCTTTCTCGGTGGAAGAAAAGGAATAGCGATGGATTTCTATGGAGCATCCAGGAACAAGAAGGTTCAATCGGACGACGAATTCTTACGTGGTCCAAGGAAATCAAAGGCCCGCTTCCACGATTTCATCTATATCGAATCTTAATATCAGAATAGCTTATATAGTCATGATTCAATTCAGATCCACTGCACTTACTTTTGATTGATTTCTCATTTTTCGGATCTGATTGGAACCGATGACTTACGCCTATTTCTTAGGGCGTTTAAAGAGCGCGACTCTACCGCTTAGTTAAAAAGGTCCATTTGATTCAATTCATGAATTAGCCCACTATGAGTTTACTGCATTTGCATTTATAAATATATTAAATTATAGATTTTTTATGATAATTATTTATATAATAAATAATAATATAGTATATCATTCGTGTCTCTGTTACAACACGGCGAAACAAAAAGGTTCGAATGAAATCCAATGAGAAAAAATAATAAGAATTTTTAGGCTGTATACCTAATTTTCCTGGGATTGTAGTTCAATCGGTCAGAGCACCGCCCTGTCAAGGCGGAAGCTGCGGGTTCGAGCCCCGTCAGTCCCGACCTAGGATCCGATGAATCGATCAATTCATCTCTCCATTATCTGTGAAAGGGGGCAAAGAGTAGGATATAATTCCCAGCAGGAGAATCCTTCTTTCGTTTCGCATTTCTCATCGGACAAATCAAGTCAAGGAATCAAAATAAGAATAACGAGTACCGATTGATGGGGGAGAGTTACTATTACACAAGAAGACTGATAAGATCTAATCTATTAAATATCTATATAATGCTTTTAATGCGCATCCCTTAGCGCAAACACTAAGCAAGTAAACTACTTTCCTTTAAAGCTTTCGTTTCAGCGATTTCTTCCACCAAGATACCCTCCTAATTTTGAAGAAGCCCTCAATCAGGGAAGAAAGCTATGATAGAAGAAATAGAGGCTCTAAAGAAGAACGACACTTGGGAACTGATCACGTTACCAAGAGGCAAACGTACGGTTGGCTGCAGGTGGGTCCCTGAAACACAAAGCTGATGGCTCCATCGAGAGGGCTCGTATTGTGGCGAAAGGTTTCACACAAACCTATAGCATCGATTATCTCGAGACGTTTGCTCTTGTGGCCAAACTAAACTCAATTCCATACGAGTCATTCTGTCAGTTGCAGCTAACAGATCTTGGCCACTGCATCAGCTCGATGTCAAAAGGGCCTTTCTTCATGGAGACCTCCACCAGGTTTTCGAGCTCAGGGGGAGGAAGGGAAAGTTTTCAGGTGAAAAAAGGCGATATATGGTCTCAAGCAGTCTCCTCGGGCTTGGTTCGAGATATGAAGTTTGGTTATGACGAAGATCGATGGGTTTCCAGAGAAGCAATGCTGATCATTCCGTGTTCATAAAAAGGAGAAAAGAGGAAACTACTGTTCTCCTAGTGTACTCAGTTTAGAACTCTAAATTAACTAAATTTATATATTAGTAAGAACTGCAGCTAGTAAGCAAGTCGAGTAATACAGCTATTATTAAGTCGAGCGAGCTTTCGCTAATACTAATCAAAGACGAAAAGCTAAGGTCAGAATTCGCATAGAGATGATAGGCGCTTATCGTGGAGCGCGGTAGTCTCCCTTAAAACCGCTACCGATTCTTGAACAGAAAGCGGTATGCTTGCGAAGACCATTTCTGGTCTATCCGTGTTAATGAAATCCATCCCGTGAAACGCTAAGCGAGTAAACTACCTTACACATGGTAAAAAATTCCTGCAAAGAAGTGGTTGCTTCTCTCATAGGAAAAGAGTCCGATAAGTATCCCTTAGTCTGAGCAGCTTGTTCCTTTGGAACGTTAGCATCATCTTTGGATTTCAGTCAAACAAGGAATATATTAGACTCCATCTTGTTTATGAGTTCATGATCAGGCCGAGAGATAATAGGCATAATAGCCTGAATACCAAAATTATCAACATTGGAATTGTTAGCAGCCGGAGATGGGTCAATGGCTTCTACTATTACCTGATGAGAAGAATCAACCCTTAACCGGCAATCATGAGAAGGGGTGCTGGTTGAAGGATCAGCAGAAATCTGTATGTGCTGAGAAGTTTCTTTATTAACAGAAAAAAGATTCTGCTCCGTCTGATTGTCCGCAGTATTGTTTGGAAGATTCTATGTATTATCAAAAGATGATTGGATGGTGTTGCCCGTTGGCCTTTCGTCCTTTCCTGAGGTACGTTGTTCTTATTTGTGACACCCATATGGTTTGTGTCTGACCCAGCATAGTGCTTTTCTTGCCGTTGTTCATTCTTCTTTGAAGCCGAAAAATTATAGTGAGGCAGCAAGGATCCCTCAGTGGCAGCAGGCCATGTCTGAGGAATTGCCAGTCTTGCGGAAGACGTCGTTCATTACCTTATCAGATAGAGAGGGGCTCAAACCTCTTCCTGACGGAAATACCACCATTGAGGGAAATTCAGACTCACTCTTGGTATCGATTCTGAGAAGACTTTTGCCCCGCCGGCAAGGGTTACTTTTGTACGGGCTCTGATTGCAGTTGTTGCCACGGTGAGAAAGTAGTCTTTGTTCCGGGAATGCTTTTCAGAAAGGAAAACTACGGAAAGCACCTTAAAAACTAATGGAGATCCGACTGATGTGATAGTTCCAGTTTCTGCACTCCAGAAGCAAGCAACGGACAGTTTACACAGATGCGACAGGAGAGGCAATAGAGGACCGGGTTGGCCCCTTTCCGACAGATAGAGATAACACTGATTTACTGGATACAGGAGACTTTCCAGTTTCCGGATGACCTAAAAATTCGCTACTAAAAGAAGGCCGATATGCGCCTATTTATTACCGGATTCCAACCGTCCATAGGAAATAAGTACTTATACTTTATACATACGTCTTTTCATTCTTCAGAGCCTACTCTTGCTGGAGTTGTGGCTGGGTCAGATTCCATAACCTCTGCTAATCTCCGAGCTGCCTTTCCTTCGGCTTGTAACAAGCGCGAGGCCATTATTTGATCGTTTACGGCCTTCGGCTATTTATTTGATGGACGTGTGCCCTATTGGAGCCGCGGCCTTACTTCTTAGTCAGATTTTGATAAAAAATGGTGGGGGTTTCCCTGAATCGCCTATAGTAAGGAGCTATGAGGCCCTTCCCTTCTCCTAACTCTCTCCATTCCCGGTGGAGAATCCCCATGTTGAAAATAACCGCGTTACCATTATAGCCAGCATGGCCAAGAATGGAGACTCTCATATTAGTTCAAAATTAAGGTCTTCCTCTGGGCGGGCGGACCCTCTTTCTTTTATTGTATTGCTGCCATGCGTAAGAAAGAGATAACGGTGATTTCTGAAAAAACTCGGACTTAGGGCACGATCGTTTCATTTGTATTCATCCGGAAAGAAGAGCTGGTGGTATTTTGGACTAAACAGGTAAAGATTTCTGAACCCCTTTTAATATCTAAACTTAGACTTAGACAAAAAAAATTTTGTTTTATAGCAGAGCGTCTGGCCACACTTGCTAATGGCGATTGGAGAGTTTTAGTGAGACTACGGTGAATCATCTCACTAGAGATAAATCTGATCAAAATCCTTAGCGTTTCACACTAAGCAAGTAAACTACCTTCACCCCAGAACTAATAATGGAGAATGGTAATCCAACTGATTTACGACTATACCAGGAATAATTGGCTGCTTAAGACCGGAATTTATCTAACGCTTAACAAGATTCGATTCGCGCTAAAAAAAGACTAAAATGGCTGTACAGGGCCAATCTAGTAGTTTGGTACCTTTGCCATACGGTAGGGCAAGAGACCTGTTCGTGAGCTCGGGAAGTTTGATGAACTACTGGCAAGGTTTCATTTGTAAGCACATCACTTTCGGGCGAGATCCTTACCGCTTGGCGGAACAGAGCGGCGTGGGGCAGATATAAAGGCAGCAACCTGGATTTGACCATAGCGTTGAGCTGGGCCAGCAACCCACAGTACATCGATATGCGTAATTCATTAATTATGTGAGGGCACTTGGGATATCATAAAGATAGTTCTATCCTGTCACTGGCCTCCCATAAGTGACATCGTTCCAGCAGGAGGAAATTGGCGGATGAACAAACATAGAGTGAGTAATATATGTTGTCCGATCTTTCAGACAGATACGACCCTCCAGAGGAGCCATCCCGAAGAGCCGAGAGATGGCATCCTCTTCAATCTCAATCCGCTTCTCTTTTCCTTTGTCCTTGGCTACTGGGGGTTGACGTTCGGGTAGTGTCTTCCCTTTTCTGAGTTGCATCTGGTCTACCACCTTAGGCTTTTCTTCTTATTGTGGGAAGTTAAGCTCTTCATCTGAGTTGCTCCCTAAGCCTACTATGTTACAGGTGCTGGGTCCTCTGTTCGTGAAGGATCCTTGTAGAAATTTGGAGCAAGGATAATGTTCCCCTGATTTATTTTGTTCCGGATCCACGACTTCAAAGTGTAGCAGATCTCGAGAGTGTGACCCAGACGTCTGTGGTAAGGGCAGTAATTTAGATTGTCCGTCATGTCTGCCTGTTCAGGGACGGTGATTGGGGGAAGTTCTAGTCCAGCCCTTAAGGCATGGGCAAAGATAATGCCAACCTTCTCTTTTTTGAAGACAAAGTCATCGTCATTCTCGCTGAGATAGAGTCGGCTTTATTTGGCAGAGTAGGCAAAGGAGTTGCCTCTCATCTGCCGGACATCCCTTTCCTTTTCTGGTCATCTAACTTTCACTTTCAAGTCTGTTGGGAACAGGTTTCGCCTTTCTCATCGGGCCTTGGCTTTAGGAGGTTTTTTGGAATGTTCTTGGTAGGACCCCCTTCAATTACCTGCATTAAGAGATTTAGGGGATCCCATTAAACCTGTGAAACATTCCACGTTCTCACTTAAGTTGGCAAGCGCAAGCCCAAACAAAGCAAACCTCCTTTTTCATTTCGGCTGATTCAACCGAGATTGAGTTGCCTTTCCTTTGCTCTTTCTTTGCCCCCTGCCTACTTTCTTCGGATCGTTCTGACGATGCTTATTCTTTTTGATATAACCTCGTCTCAAGGGCCGCCTGCATAGCAATCAATCGTCGTTGGCGCTTCCTACTCCTTCGGCTAACACGAGTGCTCCATTCTCCTTGAATATATCTTTCATCATATTTTGAGTCTTCCTTGCTCTTCCGATGCTAGAACTAAATAGGCTATGCTTGGCGAGATCTCAGCTATCGGGCAAAGAATATCTCCAACTATTACAAGGATTTGAGGTGACCACAGGTTGCTTAGGACAATCTAAAACTCTTTTTTTTGGAAAGGAGGATTTCGGCTTCTTCATTCCCGAGTGCCAATTCGATCTTGCGGTTGCCCCCCCTCGTTTGGGGCCACCTCTGGATAAAGCCATCTTTCAATCCACGTGGATGAGTTTGATGGGGTTGAAGAGGGGGCCGGTGGGGCTACTTGGGACGGCCCAGCTGAAGAGAAGGCGACTGCATTGGCGGGCGGCACAGTCCCTGATTCGATGGGCAGCGGTGGAGCTTGACGCCCAGGAGTCTGATTTACTTCTATCTCTGATGATAAAGTGAGGTACTTTCGCCAACTACCCGAGTCCGATTCAGAATTTTGTATTGAAGAGGGGCCGGCATCACCCCTGTGCGGCCCTTGGTTAACTGTCTCGTTTCCTCCCGTCATATTCATTATCGTTCCGTCAAAGATCCCGAAAGCGGCTAGAAAAAAAAACCAAAAGGAGCCATCCTTCACGGGCTAAGCCCCTACTCAACAGGACTTTTCTCCCAAGAGAGAACCCCATTTTCGAAAGTAGGGACTGAAAAAAATCCATTGAGCCGAGTTTCAGACAAAAAAGATAGAAAAGACTGGACACTGTTGCTACAAAGAGGAAAGGCATCGCAGCCTTTGGCCCTATCTTAAGAAGCGATCGAAATAACTCTTACATGTTCACAGCAGTTAAGTAAATCAGCTTCCACCACCACAACCTCAGCGGTCATGATGACAACATCCCCCGCAATTCAACTTGAGGGTTACCAGTCAAGGTATATTAAGGATTGGGGCTTCCGCAACACCCCATGGGGAGCCATACAAAAAAAGTATGACCACCGCTTCTTAAAGAGAGACCAAATCCGCATTTCAAAAGCCTGGGATCCTGTCCCTTGGACTACTTTAGTAAAGGGAGAATGGCAACTGGGCCCTGCAGTGGTAGAACCTGGTGAACCGGACGTACTAAAAAGAAACCTTTTCTTCTCTTACGAAATTCCTGACTAGTCGTAGTTAGCCTAAGGACCAGAATAAGAGGTTTCGGCGTATCGGGGCTGCTAGGCTCCTTTCTCATGGGAGGGGTTCGCATCCAACTCTTCTCGATACCCGGTCATTGGCACCATCTTCTAACTCGTTAAGCGTAAATAGCCTATATAAGATAACTCTGATCGTCTCCTACTTCTAACTCAAGTTATTAGCCCCCTACTGACTACCGTGGCAGGAGAAGCCGCGAAGTAATTTAATAGCTCGACTGAGACGGTTACGAAGTAAAGGCGCTCGACTCTGACAAGAAGAGACTACGCAGTAGTGTGGCGTGGTTGGTTTTGGATCTCTAGCACCACGACTTTTGTTTCAGAACACCTTGGGTGATGAGGCACACAAAGGGTCAGGGGAGGCCAGACGTACCGGGCTAAGGGTCCGCGGGAAGACCTTATGAACAAAATAAAGAATCAGTGAAGCGAAACTTCCGAGTGACGAAGTAGCTCGACCGTGAGTGAGAGGCGAACCGTGTAAAAGTAGGGTTCCTAAGCAAACGAAGGTGGACAACGGAAGGGTTGGGGCTTATACTCCAACAGGTATTTCCATGGCTAGAAAGGCTTCTTCAATCCAGCCGTACCTTACCCATGATCGACCCGGGGCTTTTGAGCGAGCAAGCCACTTCTCGGCAAGCTACCGTTCTTTCATAACCGGGGTCTTTATCCGCCTAATTGTAATTTGATGGACTTCTTCACTTCTACTTCGTAGCCTCGATCGAAAGCCAACTACAGACAAGTAACAACTTCTTGATACCATTCGCGCGACCTCCCAGACAGCACCCGCTTACCATAGGCGCGGGGAGAAAGACGAAATAGGATGGGTGCCCTAGGCAATAGTTAAAAAAGAGCGTGTCCCAAGTGAGTTCTGATCGAAGGTGAGCACCAAGTTCCCATCAGGAGCAGAGGCAGTTCTTTCCAGATCCAGGAAACACAGACTTTATTTCAAGAGTTCTAGTCGCGCCTCTCCACTCTAACAAAGTAGTCCGAGGTTATGAAATAAAACGTAGGTTTTCTATACAAATGGTGCCCATTCGGCCAATGTTGAGTGTCAGGCGAAGCTACCCTCGGTTCCTGCCCCCGTATCAATGCGACCAGGGAATCGATGGCACGTACCGTTGTCAGTTACCAAGTGATGATCTTAAAGCCCAATCCGCAGCCTAATCACTTCGGCTTGTTCCTTCCTCGGTGGATTTCCAAGAGATTCCACTACCGTGGGCTATGCCTGGTCTTATTTATTGATCATCCTATGATCTCCATTGTTCTGATTTCCCTGCCAGGAAGTGGAGAGCTTGCTAAAAAGCTCCTCGCAACGAGATGGGCTGGGTGTCTGTCTTCGTGCTCATCAACTGGAGAATCTCGTTTCTCTTTTAGTTGATCGACCTCTAATCGAGATCTAGGTTCTGAAAGAAAGGCACTGAAAGTGTGCGCCTGCCTCAAAAACTTTATCCCCGTAGCCACCATTTTACTGGATAAACGTCTTTGCTTCGCAACCTTCTTGATGATGGTGGGCAAATAAAGTCTTCACTTCGTTCAGAACCTGCCCTTCTTTCACCGTTGCTTCGCAACCTTACATCTGCCAACTTCGATTCGAAATCCCGGAAAACAAGCTCCTGTCAAGTGAGCGACATCAGCTTACGAGCCAGATGATAGATGATGCAATCAACCATACAATACAGTAAATGAAAATAAGGGTTTCGGGGTAGAATGTTGAAGGGATACGTACCCAGCCCCCGTAAAAGTGCAGAGCTTTACTAGGAATGAATCGGAATTCGAGACAGTTAGAAGGGTTGGAGGTCCGGGTAAAGGTGGAGGCTCAATTACACGAGAATCCCCGCGAGCCCTGGAACTAGCCCGATATTCTTGTGCAACAGGGGAAGCTTGGATGACAGACCATTTCAAAAAAGCTACGAAAACCAAGGGTGGGTTCTCAGTCCGGTTGGGCAGATGTGGACGAGCTAAGAGGCCACACCTTCCTCCAACGGTCGTGCTCCCATATACAACCAGTTGTGCTTATACAGTGAAATCTTGTTTTTTCTATCAATAAACAAGGTAGCGGGTGGCCAACCCACCCGGGGGACTGCCGAGCCACAAAATCCCGCGGATTCTCTAAAAATATCTCCGTTTTCTTTGTTTAGGGCTCTCCATAAGCTAATAATGAATGCCGAGATCAAACGACATCATGTACCACGGTTAGAGGGACCTCTTCTGCCTACTCTTCCCTATGATATTATAGGTTCAATGAAGTTAGTTTCCGCTGCTGCTTTGCACTTGACTGAAGGCACCGAAGGTGATGTTGCCATGGTATTTATGTGTGGGAAGTGGAATGCGGGCATCCGCTGGTCAAGTTTTGGAGGTTGTCCCGGAAGGCATCTTTCTCTCCCAATTGCCAAGAGGATTCATCTCGCTGCCTTTCCTATCAAGAGTCATAATAGAATTCGAAAAGAAGAAGACGGGTCAGAAGATACCGATGCCGATGGTGGTGACATTCCACGAAGCGGAGGCGAAAGTCTTATACGAGACGAGAGGGCTAAAAGCTTTCAATTTTGACCAGCTCAACAAAGCGTTAAATCCATGTTCGTCAACCAAGCAAACGAAGTGAGGTTATGAAATAAACGAAGTGAAGTGGAAGAAGAAGAAGAAGCAGTGAGGCGCCGAACGTAGTGAGGTGGGAAGAAGAGAATTCCGATGGATTCTATTTATATGACATTTGACTCCGTAACCTCTACTGCGCAGCCTCGTGAATACAACCGTTAGGCTGCGAAGCAGATCTTGTGCAATCAATAAAAAAAAAAGAATGAAGGAGCGGAACCTTCCTCTGACTCACTTCGGTGGCAGGAGATTCCGGAATTACTACGCAAGATAAGGGGACTCTGTCAAAGAGGCACACTCATCTCGATGGCTTGACGGAACACGGCCGCACACCCCTTTGTTGTCAACGCGACTGAAACGAAAGAGTGGCGCCTCGGCCACTGCTTTGTATTGAAAGTGGTGCTCCTCGTCATGCTTGCCGTGGGAGGGGATGATTACAAACCATCCCTCTTGCCAGTCCCCGTCTCCCTGACTCGTCCGGGGATCCCTCGTATCATTCCGTCATTTCACAGATGTAGGGTCCGTAAGGGCGACGAAAGGTAGGATGCCCCTGTTTGGCTTTTGTTTTCCAAACAGGGTTTGCCGCTAAGCCAACCCTCCATATCTGGACGCTGGTTCAAGTCAACAGTGGCAAAGATTGCCCACTTCACTTCGCTTCACTTCCACCTCACTTCGTTTACTTCGTAACCTCATGTTTACACAAAATGTTGTTGTTAAGGAATTCCCACTATGGTCTCGAGAGAACAATCCTAACCCAAAGCTTGGAAAACTTTTCATAATCCTGCCTTCGATCTCCGCAAGCGGAGGGTTTCGCACTCAACCAGCGGGAGATTGCTCGACCATACCATTAGGGAGAGGGGATTGAGACGATCTTGAGCGTCAGGCGAAGCCGAGACACATCCATACTAGAAGCCATTCGAACTTCCAGCAAAAGGACTCGGGGGTGACCTAACCGAGTCCATCTTGTTCCCCCGTACCATCCCAATGTGATTAAGATCAATCCGAAGCCCAGACGTTTCGAGCTCTGTCTCGATCAGATGCATCAGAGGCGCCAAAGGCGTGAGGGGAGGCTTGAAAAACTGCCGGAATGGTCCTACGGGTATCTTTTCCCATCGGAGGTAGTGCCCAACGGGAGAAGGGGCCGAAATGGGGTTTCTATTACCAGAAAGCGTCCATTCAGATGATATCTAGTGGCAAGCACAGACCTGATGAGATCCCCCTTTCCATCCTATTCATTCCTTAAACAGGCAAGTCCCTTATGTAAGTAAAGAAAAGGGTTTGGGATCAGCTGCAGGTTACGAAGTCAAAGTAGTCGTGAGGCACCGAAGGTGTCCATGTGGAGAAGCGAAGGCTCCGCAGGAAATTACGAAGTACTGAATTTGCATATAGAAAGACGATGGATCCGTGTCTTATACCAACGTACAGATAAATGCTAGAAGTAGCCACAAGTAGAAGAACAGGAAAGATTGAGACTTACGTGGATAGCTTAATAAAGAAAAGGGGAACGAAGCCCCCGGAGTTGATAGTTCGATCCACCCATAGAAAAGTAAGAAGGTTTCTGGGACTTGGCTCCATGATAAGGAGGCTATCAATAACTTAGCTGTTAGCTTTTTATTCATTGAGGAATCTTTTCATGGGAATATTTGTTCACTCCCTGGCGGATTTCCCTCTCTTGGTTCTAGTAAGATAATTGCTCTTGGCAGACCTGTGCTTATGGAGGAAGTAAAAGCGAGTCTGTTTGGATTGGTTTTGTGCGGCAACAAATTTGTTTTGAAAAGTCCAAGATATTTTGCTCTCCTAATATTGGTGCTGGTCTTGCCCATCAGATAAGTAATGTTTGTGGTTCTTCTTTGACTAAGTAACTCCCTTGGGGTGCCCCTCATCCATTCTCGAGTCACCAAGTCCACCTACAAGGAGATTATTGAGAAAAGCCAAAAAAGGCTTGCTGCTTGGAAAGCCGAATCTTTATCTTTGGCTGGGAGAGCTACTCTGATTCAATCAGTGACATCTTCCATTCCTATATATACTATGCAGTCAGTAAAGCTACCTATTAGTGTTTGTAAGCGGTTGGAATAGCGTCAGTTTGACGCAACAGAGCTCGGTTCGGTTCAGTCTTTGGTTAACAATGCCAATGCCTTGACCAGATTGAAGCATGGGTTGCGGCATCCAATGAGGCTAATCCAGCAGAGAAGAGAAGAGCGAATTCGACTCACTTTCTTTCATGAATAAAGGGGTCAAGCGTTATGGGAGCACGCGCTTTAAAGCGATCGAGGGGGCGATAGATATGCAAGCGAACCCGATGCCACGGGGCTGGAGCCTTCGCGTTCATTCTCTGCGTTGTACATAACGTTCTAGCGTAGCGTGCTGCTCGCGTACGTAGCGCGCTCGCTCTTCCTTTGCTGCTTTCGTGTGCGGCGGGCTGTGCTGGCTGAGCAGTTTCTCATTCTGCTCCTGTGGTGTGGACAATTCCACCACTACTGATTGACCCGACTGACTAATCTCCCAGGCACAAAGCTAGCCTGATTGGGACTCACAAGATGGCTCATCAAAGGCCTTAATCTGCTAACAATTTTTTTAGAAATCACTTTGTAAACAGTATTACACAAGCTAATAGGTCTGCATGGACATTGGACTGGGAACTTTGGGAACCAAGGCAATAATTGTGTCATTGAGAGTCTCCGGAAGAGAAACAGCTCAAAACCAGCTTGATAATGTCCTCCTTACAACTATTCCAGCAGTTATGGAAGAAAGTAGCAGGGTACCCATCAGGCCCTGGGGCTTTGAGTGGGCCAATAGAGAATAGAGCATCTTTAATTTCTTCTTCAGACACATTCCTACCTCAGATCAACAGGCTCAATGACAGGAAATAATCTAGGTAAATCCACAACCATGGAATCAGAATTAAGCTCAAGAAAAAGGTAAAGTATTCCACAGCTAAGTTATTGATAGCCTCCTTATCATTAACCCAAATTCCATCACTAGTCTTCAACCTTTCAATCTTGTTTCTTCTTCTCCTTAAAAGAGTGGAAATGTGAAAGAACTTTGTATTTCTGTCCCCACCTTGTAACCAAGGACTTCTGTTTCCAAAACAAGTTCTCCTGATCCAGAAAAATATCATACTCCTTCTGATAATTATGCTCTAGTTGAATTAAGAAAGGAGAATATCTTCTACAAAGAGCCATCCCTTGCATTCTGGCCAAAATCCTCTTCTTTCTATGGACCAAAAACTAATTTATTCTATTCATACAGCTTCCCAGACAAATTACTCAACTTGGACACAATGTCCAAGTCAGAATCATTCCACTCCTCATCAACAACCTGCTTAAAATTATCATGCTTGGTCCACATAGAAAAAAAACCTAAACGGTTTGAGCCTAGGATCAGGAATTTTGTCAGAAACAAGGCTAATAACTAGAGGGCAATGGTCTTTCTTTCAGAACCTTAGCCAAGTAATCACCATCTCTGGCTGACTCTCTTTCAATTGGTGGTGTTGGCAAAACAGCCTTAGAAGAAACCGCTACAAGGTACGAAAGTTACTTGAGGGACTAAGAGGAGCCAACAGACCACAGGCTATTAGGGGAAGCCCAGAGCCCCCAGATAACCGCCGCTCAGCCAGAATAAAGAGGGACCACAAAGTGGCATACATACACGGCCAATCAAGAACAATTGCATCACCCACCCCGGCTCAGATTCAGGCAATACGAAGCTATCTGGATCTTCCATAGCCTCCTCGAGAATCTATATTTGTGAAAATGAAGCAATCTTTGTGAGGTCGGATAGCCTTAATCCATGTTTGGGCTCGGGCCAAAGACATCTCATGAAGAATTAGGGGTTCGGGCCGTGCCGATTCCCTGATTCGAATCATTCTTTCTTTTGATAGCAAGCGCGGTTGGTTCACTCGCAAATCCATGGTAACCTTGTGTGTGCCTCTTCCCAAGGTTGAGCTACTGCGTGCCTCTTGTTGGAAAAATCTCCATTTCATTAAGCTAAACCGAGCCTACTCGCTAAGCGATGGGCCAGTCTCCCCGGTTGGTACATCTTGCCTAGTTTGATCAACGGGAGGAACGAAGTGAAGAAACAAACCCATTAGATTCTTCCATCTCGCTAACTAAATAAACGGCGTCTCGCACTCTTACCTCGCCTTTGGCGCCTTCTACTTTCATTCACGACCCAAGCTTCGATTTCAATCTGAACTAAATCACCCTATCCAAATCAGGATCGGCGACGGACCAATCATCCATTCATGCGCAGCCTTTACTTCGTAACCTCCGGGGCAACATAGATCCAGGGGCCAGAAACACCGTATTTATTGTCAGAACCCGTGTTCACCGCGCTCTGAGACACCCGAAAAAACTGTATTTTCCGGGGAAAAAAGAGGGCTATAAGTAGGCCGTTTGCTATTGCTATAAGGGCTGCTCGCCTTTATACGGCTTGGCTTCGATATCGCTCCTATGTAGTGGTCGGCCTATAAAGTAGTATTCCTGCCATACTAGAATGCCTATTATCTAGTGCTAGAAGCTTCGCCAGAAGCAAGCAAGACGAGGCCGCTCTGCTTCGTAGACAAGGCTCGTTCCGTACTTTACTTACGAGCTCGTGTAGTACTCGCCCCTATCTCTAAAGGGGCTTATGCACTCCACTCGCTGTTTACTAAACGAACGTTAGAGCGAGCGAGCGAAGCCTTCAATTTAGTGGCTTCCCCCCTTATCCCTCACCCTACTCTTTCATTTACGCTTAAGCTTCCCCGGTTTGGGGGATTAATTGATTGGATACCCGAGAACCATAATCTTTCCTAGGAACAGCTTCTACGACGATAGGCGTAAAGGCATGATTAGTTCCACAAATCTCACTGCACTGACCATAGTAAACTCCCTCTCGCTGTACCGAAATAGAGATCTGATTTAAACGACCAGGTACAGCATCACATTTGACACCTGACGAAGGTACAGCCCAACTATGAGGTACATCAGCAGGTGTTACAATAATACGTATATGAGTTTTGTCCGGTACAACCACTCTATTGTCCACTTCTAATAAACGTGATTGACCCAATTCTAGATCATCTTCTGGAATCGTATAACTGTCAAAAGTGAGTGACTGTTCATCGGAACTGTTATAGTCTGAATACTCGTAAGTCCGATACCATTGATGTCCAATAGCTTTGATAGTAATGGCTGGATCTACTACTACCTCGTCCATTGAGTATAACAGAGCAAATGATGGTATAGCAATGAACATCAGGATGATACTAGGAAATATGGTCCGAAGAATCTCGATAGTAGTTCCATGAACAATCCTTTGCGGGATTGGATTTTTTTTATAGTGGAAATGCCATAAAGCGCGAACCAAGATCCGTGATACGAAAACCAAAATCAGAATGAGGAAGAAAAAGATATCGTGATGTAAGTCCATTATTCCTTGCATCATAGGTGTTGCTGCGTCTTGAAATCCTAATTGCCATGGTTCCGCTGCATCACAAGGAACAATTGTGAGGAATAGCCATTCTAGAACAATCATTTGGGTTGGTTCATTCTTTAACTGCTCCGCCCCCCCCAAAAAAAAGAAGAGAGACTTGTTCTTGCTCTCCCAATTCAGGAAGACGGAAGTCGCCGGTTGGGCTTTTCCAACCAAGAAAAACATGGGACTTTTGGGCATTTTCTTCTCTTACGCTACGCAATTTCTATTTATTATTTTTGAATAGAAATCTAACTTTATATTAGATATTTGGAAGGGATATTTCTATTCGAGATGCTACTTACTTACATATGATGTTTTCTTTCACAAGGCAGCGACTCAAGCGATTTTAATTCCTTTTCTAGTTGTAATTTTAATAGCTTTTCCTTTTCGAGTTGTAATTCTATTTCTACTTTTAATTCCTTTTCTAGTTGTAATTTTAATAGCTTTTCTAGTTTTAATAGCTTTTCCTTTTCTAGTTGCTTTTCCTTTTCGAGTTGTAATTCTATTTCTACTTGTAATAGCAAAATCTGTTCCTGGGTCATAAAATTGGGATTTACGTCATTTTGATTCCCTCCAGAAAAAAAGTAGTTCTTACCTTCCTGTACGAGTAGTGAAGAATTATAGTGAGTTGTGGTTGGTTGTTGACCAACGGAAAGCATGGGAGTCTTTGGGCATAGGAGGTTCTCTCTCTCTCTTACGATATAAATAAGTCCGGGAATGAGCTATCATATGCCTTCTGTTTGAAAGGCTAATTTCCTTTTACTCAATGAAGAAAGCTAAAACTAAAAGAGTAGGACATAGATTGTATTATAAAAGTTTAATGAGAGATGCGAATCATAGCGTATCCAAAGTAGTACTTCTGTTTTGTTTTCAAGGCAATTAAATTCTTACTGTCCGGTAAGGCAAGGAAAGGCTTTTTCCCCTAAGGGCGAACTTAACCGGGCATGGAAGGCAACTCTATCAAGTAAAGCTAGTCGTCAGTCAGGGTTGAGACAGTAAGGTCGTTCAGGCTTGCTTGAGACGGTAAAGTCGGGAAGGCCTCGTTCAAGTTCTATTCTCTATATGAGCTTCGGGTAACCAAATATGAACTGGTACCATGGGTGACGGCGAAAGAGGCACTTGTAACCGATAGCACTGGACTTGCTTACTCGAATTAGTCTTACTAACTATTCTCAAATAGAATGTGCTCTTGGGATAACAATAGGAAAATGAAAGTCTTGCTTGTACTGATCTTATTTCTAGTTAATAGCACCTTTCATGTGAAGACTAAAAAGCAACTAAGATAATAAGAGCTATAGCTAGATGATCATCTTCTATCTCTTGACCGGACTAGTCTCGTCCCATCTGGTTTGGCTGACATAGACAAAGGGTATCCTTCCGGGGTGAACGCGCTTGGTACGGTGAGTTGCTAGCTATGGCCCAATATAAAGCAATATGAATACGTTTTCTTACTGGGAGTCCGAATGAATGGATATTTTCTATTGATTATCCCACTCACTCTCTTTCTTACACTGACTTGTTAGCTATTTTGTTTGCAATTTACACTTTAAACTACTCAGCCAATAGGAAGAATGGAACAAAAAGGGAATCCAACTCGATTACAGGGCACTATAACTCGCGTAAAGGGGGATGAAAATGACTCTACTGAACAAGAAGAGGGCGAAGGATAGGTATTGTCAGTCATCTTTTCAAGTGTAAAAGAGACTTGTTGGCTTTACACCTATAACTTACTTGCCTTATATTACTCTTGCCCGGAGAGTTTATATTGGAAGAAAGCCTATACTTATATTTTTATATTCTACACTACCCAAAAAAATATTATCCATTTTTACGGGAAAGAGCTGAGAGGGAACTGGACGAAACTTACATGCAAGGAGACTTTAATTGGATCGCAAGGGGAAAGATATATAAAAATAGATAACAAAAAAGCTACTTCAACAGGGGAGAGAAAGAGGCTTGTTAAAGCTTGAAAACTGGTCGGATTAGGATAGTAAAGTAGGAGGACCAGTGCTGGCATCAGCCTTTGCCCGATCTGCTCGTTTCGTCCTATGGGCGAGCGTTCTCACTCCTCTTTCTAAAGGTTGGTATAAGATCTTGACTATTGGGATACCAATCATAGATAATACGCACATTTGCCCAAGAACAAGAAGAAAGGGAAATGGAGTAATTCCTCTTAGCCAGAGTGTGATCCTTTTTTGACAAAAGAACTTGTCTTTTAGACGTCAATGGTTTAGGATAGGTTTCCTGCCCCGTGAGGAAAAAACCTCATCAATAGGCAAGGCTATGCTTGGTGTAGCCTACTATACAAGGGCTTGGGGATAGTAGGCTCTGTTCTATCGAGGCAGATTGGATTGTACTGGGAAAGATATCCAACGGACTAGGTTCATGATTGAATATTCTGCTGGCGTCTCTACCTAATGACGAGGTGAACCCTTTGAGGGAGAGGCCTAAATTAGGATAGCCTTCAGGAATGAAAGTAAGTGCCCCTTTTATAAGAGCTGCTTCCGAACCGCTTTCCAAAGCAAAGGTAAACGACTAACTAAGCAAAGCACTAGGTACGGTCAGCCTTAGACAAGACAATCATTCACACCTTACTTTATCTATATTAACTTTTTCTATAGCCAGTCCTATTGAGTAAGGGAAGGGGTCGGTAGGCTCTCTATCTCAATCCGAGGAACTGAACTAGAGCTCAGGAAGAAGCCAGCCCTAAATCCGCTTATGATAACTTCACTTCACGATTGGACGGCTAAGCTAAGCACCAACTTCCGCAAGGACTGCCCTTAAGGATAGGAAGGCATTAGACTCTTCCGATTATGATACCCTTTATTTAATTTTATTAAATTTCGTATAAACATAGTCATATATTTTAACGCATTAACCCGGCAATCTCTGCCACTCTAAGTTATTAAGGAAAAAATCCAATCCTAAATCAATGAATGCCCAACTCGACAAAGAACATCCTGAGCAGTTACGGCAATTCACTCTTGGAGTTATGACAGTGCTTGTTATTTTCTTCCTTTTTCCGAAGCCTGTAAACCAGCTAAGAGACACTTTCATTGGGACCGTACCACTTGTGATTAGGAAATTCCTTCTGGAATCTTTAGTAATAGCCCTCCGGAGAATCTCTTGACTAGTAAATCAAGAAACTCATCACATCAGTGCCTTCTTGTGAGTGCTAGTCAGCTACCATCCTTGATTCTGTTGAGTTCCGGGTCCTTAAAAGAAGAAAGATCTTCTATAACTGATGCTGACTCCTAGAGTGAGAAACATCCAAGAGAGAAGGTGGGAAAGAAAAGTGGGGATGCGGGCTTCTTTCGTTTTCGTTTTTAATAGGTTTAAAAGTACGTTTTTATTAAAGCTTTGATTTGAGTTTGAAAAGCGAGCTGGCGAGGTCAATCCATCAGATCAGGAGGAAAGAGCAGTTGTTATTTCAACTGGGCAAAAAGCTAACGGAAACGCATAATCTCCTGTCCCAAGGTAATCTCTTTTAAAATGCAATAGCAGAAAAAAGCTTATAGCTAGAGTGCCTAAAGTAAAGCTATGAGTTAGAAGTTTAGGAGCTTGGAGTTCTAGTCCTAACCGATAGAGCAGTCTTGTCTACCTTTTTTGGTATGGAATGAAGGTAGGTGTCTATCTAGTCAGAATTTAAAGAACTTTCCTTTGAAATGAAGTCCGGTCAATCACTCTTACTTTCATCCCCGTGTCCTTTCTACCCAACAGAGTAAAAGCTGCGGTAATGGTGACTCTCCTGACCCGAGGTAAGTAGTTCGGCTAAGCCGGAAGAAAGAAATGTTAATATATAGAAGTAAGAGAGGGCGTCATCTCCCTAAAAGAGTATGCTTTTTTAGGACAAAAATCATTGAAGTCGTAGATAACTTTTTGTGGGATTTCTTTGAGGCCTAACGACTGCTAATGTTAGTCTTCCTAGCGAGGATTGCTTACTCAGATCTACGCCTATTATCCCTTCTAGCTTTTGACAGCTGTACAATGAAAATTCTGTATACTCATTGTCGATAGCATCCGAGTCTCATTAATCCGATCGGAAAGGCATAAGTCCCACATCGGATGATGGTCCATCTGCAGCCGCTTCTAGTCCGGTCCGAAAGTGCCACATCTGAGAACAACATATGAATGTGCAGCAGGAATGAAGGAAAGTGATAAGACCGGATTCTGTCCATTTGCAGTTCCTTCTCTGTTCGTATCGTAACTATTGATCATGTCTGCTCTCTATAGCTAATCAAATTTTCCTTCCCCTTTCTTTCTTACTTTATTTTTCTCTCCCACATCTTGTAATTCTGCTTTGCTGATCAATATAAAAAAAGTAGAACTTTACTTCCTCTGCTAACAGGAAGATAGGGACTTAGACCATGACTTGTCCTGATATTACATTCTGGTGACCAAGCATAGCCTAGCTTCCCTAGACCATTTCGGTCTACTCTCTTCTCTGGCAACAGAAGGAATTCTTTTAGGACTCTCGTACTTCCGGCGTAGCGTGCCTTAACTTAAAACGCATTCTCGAAGGCTTATAAAAAGACTGTTTAACAAGAATGGGTGATCCCTAGCTTTCCGCTCAAGGATGCTGGTCCGCTAGCAAAAAATTTCGGGAGAAAAGGCTTTTTCGGCAACAGCCAATTCCATTTCAACATTAACCTCTTTTTCTTAACTTCGTTCTTCGTTCTGAGGATTTTTGCCTTTGCTTCATTTTCCTTCACCTCAGAGCATTCAAGCATTCGTTCCGAGTCGACAATAGGGGGAAGAGGTCTATTCTATTGATTCTCCATCCTGTGTAATGAGAACTCCCCTTCCTCTCCTTAAAGGTAAAGGAAGTTCACGACTGGGAGTTTATGGTAGGTGCGAATCCCGGAAACTTTCATTGAAAGAAGTCAAATCAATTGAATTATTAGTTCATTCAATTTTAGTTGTGACTTAACTTTCAGTAGAATCAGTGGCGAGAGTGGAAGAAATTTAAGCTTTTCTTCAATCGGGAATAGAAGGACGAAGCAGGAACAGACTTGTCCTTTGGTCGAGCTTGCTTCACTTCCTGAGCCCTCACCACTTCCTGCGACAGCTAACAAGGGGCATTTTGGACAACTCGTTCATTTAGCACAACTTCATTCCGCTCGGGCCTCTCTTTGGAGAGTCCCTTCTTTCCAATCTATAAATATAGTGCTGGCTCGCTATTCATATTATTTCTGCTTGACCGGTACCAAGAACTCCATTTTCAATGAATTCTGGGTCTGGGCGCTTAGCAGCCCCTACTTTCACATTTCTTCCTATGAAACTACTTGGTCTACTTCCATTTAGACTGAGATGGCTTCTCTTTCGACGGATTGATCCGGACTTCCCCACTTCAACACTCGCAGGAAAGAAAGAAAAGACCTGAATCCTACTGAAGCTGCTAACAGAGACTGAGCAGATATTGACCTATGAGATTTGTACACTTCGGCTTGGCACCTTCCTTTGGTTCGTGCTCGCACGGGCCGTTTCTCTGCCAATCTCGAATTCGAATCTTTGCTTACCCGTGGGCCTTCCAGGATCACTTTTGGAGCTCGCAACGTTGAGTTTTATTCCCAGTTGATCCTTACTAATCCATATGAAGTTAGGTTAGCTACTTCCCTCAGTGGGGATAAGGAATTTCATAATATAAAACCCGAATTAAATGGGATTTTTCCTATCTAAAATAGGGCTTTGAACCAGCCTTAGAGACCTTTTTTCTTTAAAGAAAGTCCCGTTTTAATGATTTACAGAAATTTGAGTTTTGTTCAATTCTTCAAATAAAATACTTCCTGCCAGGCTTTCTGTGCTAATCCGCATTGCTTTCAATTTAGGATAAATTTATAATGGAACGAGCCTTAGTTCGGTTCTGGTGCTCAATCTAGTAATAGTACGGGCAGGGCAGGTAAGGGCCAATTAAGAAAGACTTTGTAGGGAAACCCGAGTTCAACTAGAGTAGCGAACCTGGAAAGCTTAGTAGTTAGCCAGGAAAGCTGGAGTAGAACGCAAACTGGATAAGCGAATAAAGTCATTTTTTCACGAATTCTAGGCGGTTGTAGAGGGATTAAGCATTCCTTTGAACGCAATGAGAAGATCTAGGGTAGAAAGTAGCTCCCTAGTAGCTCAAAGAAAGTCTCGTCCCGACCTGGGGTTGGCTTGAGAAGGAGAGTCTCGCCGGTTGTTAACAAAGCGGCATGCAAGGAAGCAAAGATGAACCGGCTTGGGGGGAATAAATAATATGAATTGGAGGGTGGGTCCTTAACACCAAACTACCTTCTCTTCTAATCCTGCTACGAAATATCGATTTTCAGGCGGTAAGGTTTTGAGCCAATCAAGTAAGCGAGTACCTGTATCCGTCCCTGCTGTCGCAGGTGATGAAGTATTGGGAGTAAGAAAGGGTTAGTGAATTAAATTTCCTTCAAACCTGTCAGTGTGAAATCAAGCTTCAGAGTCAAACGGTGAAACGAAATCTCTTTCATACAAATCTTATCTTATGCTTGCCCGAGGGGATAGTAACTTCTTAGAAAAGCAAGGACGGGACTAGTTTTCAAGCGGAATTCGAAGATTAGTCTTTCTCGCCTTTCTGCTACCTCAGAAGAGGAAATTCCATGTTCAAAATCAAGATGAAGCAGTCCAAACCTCCCGTGTATACTTTTTTTCGCTTCTAGCTCCTTCCTTCCGGCGGTCATCACCTCCGGATTGGACACAAACAAGCGCACCTGCTATATATATAAATTCTCCCTAAATGATCATAGGCCGGTCAGTTCAAAGCTCTAAGAGAGATAAAAACCTCCATATCTTACCACCGATTTACTCTTTTAGTTGGTAGCCAAAGAGTTATTATAAATAAGAAAGGGAGAAGGATCCACAACGAAGGAAGGGATACTACTAATGCTTGCTTCAATCGGCTTCTTTATCTTGTGGTCGACTGCAATTGAAAGATTCGTTCCTGTTCTAGTCTAGGATTGGGCGTGGGAGAGGTGAATTCGACGAAAGAGACTTTCCGGGCGATCATCTTCTGAGCTCTGATCTACGAACACCCTCACACTGCTATCGATCCGGCGGACAGATGCCAGTTCTGCTGATCCAAGCCTCTTCTTCCGGACCAGAACAACACAGAATGCATCTTTATCTGGGAAGGCATGATTGGGAGCTAGCTCGAAATCCGAAAAATAGAATATCTCCTGGCCTCAGTTAGAAGGTTATCTGCCCCGCCTTGAGTTTCGGCCTTGCGCATTCAAGCGTTGAATAAGGCCTAAGAAGGGCTTTCCCGAGGCTGGGCGTAGATGTGTATCTATTCGGGGTCGAAATCCTCATTATTGATCATCTTGGGAAGGATCGAGTGGAATTTACGGAACCATGGACCATTACCATCGCTCCTGGGGGTCTTGTTACCATCACCGATCCGTTCGGACGGGCATGGCGCACGAAGCCCTCAGAGAAACCATTCCCTTATCCGTCGCGAAATCAATCTGTTGTGTTATCATCCCCGGTGGAATCTCCAATCGTAGGAACCGAGCTCATTCACTGAAAGCGGATGAATTCGCGGGACCAACTAGACAAAGAGGAGGGAGGAGCGTTCTCCCCAACCGAGAGAGGGAGGGAATGGGCGGGAACATCCGAAATGAGTATTAGGTTGGACCAACGCTACACCGGCCAATGAAATTGAATGAATTGAATAAAGGCTCGACCAGCCCTTGCGTAGAGATGCAATTAGGGAGATGCGTCGTGGGTAGACCCTTTGGTATCGAAAAACCTCCTGAGCAATAAGAATATTCTCACTTATATGCCTACCTGGCGGGGGCTGATTAACTTCTTCATCAAAGGCCTCAAACGATTCACCACTGGCTTGGTAATAACCTTGTTAAAGGGTGCAACTAATGGGTCTAAACTGCATCATAGTAAGAGGATTCTTTGGGCACCAAGGTAATTAAGGTACAACCAAGGCCAGTTCTTCAAGTTTTGGAGTTCCATTGCATTAATGAATACGGCTGGAAAGACCTACACCTACTACCCTTTATCAAACCTTCCCGTTTCCCTTTTATGCCGATGTCGTAAACCGATGCCTCGGATTGCCCTATCTAGTAAGGGCTTTCCTCCCGCTACAGAAAATAGATCTCTGCCCGACCGCCAGAAATGATTTTATCTCCGTATGCCCGGAAGAATTTCATATGAACATTGCTTCTACTTCGCGAACTTTAGCCAATGGAGACGGATTCACTCAGTTGCTGATCGGAATCGAATGAATATACACGACGCCTCGCTCTCCCGGACGTCCGATTGGTCGGGGGAGGGAAGTTAGCCTTAGCCTCGTCCGGCCCTGCTTCTACTTACGATCAAAAGCCTTGCCACGAGTGAGAAGCCAGTGGCGAATCTAGGTACAGATGGAAATCTATATGAGCTGACAGCACTCAAAATTGTATTTCCTGCAGCTTCTCCAGATCGATAGCCGGCATCGGAGGAAGGGGTGGGAGAGGTAGCGGTTTGATGCATCGAACTAGTGGGCTCGGCATCTGATAAAGCACCGGCAGCGGTATAGGTAGGGAGCTATTGCAGGGTCAACACCGCCTCATAGTTCATTACCTTTCCAATAAGTCTTGGGCTAAAGCCTTGCGGATCCCCTCCGAAGCAAGCGTGCTGCTCGTGGTCTATTCACCCCTTCCCTCGGAGTCGCTAGCCCCCCCCCCTAACTCCTGACATTTCGTAGTTAGCTGTCCCATTGGCGAAGCGATCGACCCCTTCATAGGATATTCGTGCTACTCCGAACACTTCCCAAGCAGAGTGAAGAGTTATGCATAAGATGATTTCGAAATTTGCACTGATGACACGCGCGTGGGAACAACGAGTTAGAGGAATATCCTGTGCTGGCCATGGCAGCAACGTGAATAGGAGGAATTGAAGAAACCAATAGAGAGGCACCTGCGCAATAGGGATAATCATGATATCTGGTGGAACGGAAGGCCACGATAGCCATCATACATGCTAGAAGGCGGTCGGATACCCATTAAGACACTTCTCGGAAACCGAGGAAATATAAAATTCCGATCCTGGGTAGGATTCACCATCCGCTAGACATACCACATAAGCCAACAGTAGTATGAATGGGACAGGAACCCCTCGACCTCTTTGAGGAAAGGGCCTGACACACGGGGGCACTGGCGGATCCCGCCGACAGGAGTATTGCAAAGGAAGGTATCTTTCGCCTACGAGCTAGGTCTAATTTGTACGAAGAAAGGAGTCAACAATTCGTACAAGGGGTTGATCCGTATCATCTTGACTTGGTTCTGCTTACTCTCTTTTTGAGTCTCGAGATTCGAATTGATGAAGAGAACGTCCAACCTTAGCCTTCAGAACAGCCTTAGCTGCCAAAGCTTTCTCTGAAGCGACACGAATAGGCTCATCAAGAAGAAACGGCGCCGCAGCTGTTCCAAAACTCCTGAGAGGCTGTGAAAATTCCGCATTGTTTCTTGAGAGATGGTTCACTATCAACCGACTAGTCAACTTCCTTCTATTCCCCACCAATGTCGGACTAGGGCCCATCGAAGAAGATCCTGGTATTCTCTTAGAAAAGAAGTTCTGAAAGAACGCTCCATTTGGTCAAAACGACAGACATTTATTTCCATTGATTCTCTCAGCCCAAGGCTTCAACAAGTAGCTTCGCTTCCTCCCCATCTCTGAATAGGGCGGAAGGGATCTCTTCTTGCCGGCCGGGCCCCTTTCTCACAACTTCCAGCGCAAGGCAATTTAATTGTTCCATCACATACTCCTTTAGGTAATCTGAAACATTCACATATGCAGTCAACGCAAGAGCAGCAGCCTTCAATAAAACCTCTTTGCCTGCCGTAGCCTCAGCAATAATCAGGGAATCTAAAGTGACCGGAGCGGCTTTTCTGCTGGATTTCTTTACTTAGAAATAGATAATTCGTATTCTAAAATACATTCTCTCACCAACATCTATGCTATGCCCAAAGCGCCAAAAAGGGCTGATTCTCGCCATCTAGGAATCCAGGATTCCCGGTCTGGGATCGATCCCTTCTTTATAGTCTAGTAGCCCTTCTGAAACAAGATTCAATAGCTTCTCCTTCTGTTGACTTCACTCCTTTTGAGCTAACAGCAGCAGATGACATAGCAATAGCAGCTCCCATTTCTATTCTATATACGCGAATATCTGTTTGTGATGAAACCGACTCTCACTTCTCACCCGAGGGTTGCCCCAGACAGACTCTTTTCTTCCTCGGCGAATGCCTCTTTCTATCGACGAAACTAAGGATGTAACGCCGGGAGCTGGATCATACGTGTAGCGTCCGGTAAGGCATTCTTTTCATAGCAAGACAAATATGTTACTACGGCTTTCCCCCATTGGACCAGTTTTCGTATAAAAAGTCAAGAAATTCCTGACTAGCGAGAATAAAGATCTTAAGAAAGAAGAATAGTCTCCGCGCTCGCCTCACTTACGACGAGCGAGTTCTTTGTGACCAGGCATATCACCTAGGATAATAGCTACAACACAAGAGCAAGAAGCTAGGAAGTTTACTCGCGTGACTTAAAAGGAAAGGTAGTCTACTCGTTCAACCGAAAGAAGCTAAGCTGGCAGCTGCATTCACTCTCCTTCCCCACCGAGCTCCTTACCCGCAGAAAGAAGGAGCAAGCAAAGCAACAAACAAGAAGAAGCGGCAAGCGCCGAGCAAGAAACAACAGGAAGGAAGAAAGAAGAGGCATTGAGCTAACAGCATTTTCGGCTGCCCGCCTCTCTCTTGAGGAATGCGGGAGAAGACCTCTAATCCTCTCCAATTTGAGCTACCGCCGGAAGTGATCACCTGATTTGAGCCTTCATCGGAAGACCCCAATACCTGTAGAAAAAGGGAAGTCGAAGTGACCCAAACCCCGGGCCCTATCGGACATAGACTTTGATTCAAAGGCAAGGAATCCATACAGAAAGATATCGCAGGGGTCTTTGCTGCCGAATCCCTTCATAAGAAAGATCAAACTTAAGATTCTTAGGGCAATGCGCAGCCTCTGAGTCCGTTACACTTACGAGGAATGAACAAGCAGAAGCTGCTAACAGCGATTGGTTGGCGGCTTCGTCCGTCTCTCTTGGGGATGCGGCAGTTTACTTACTTACTCGCTTTTTTATAGATGATAGAGCAAGGAATTCCAAACCTGCTTAACTAAAAGGAAAAGCCATTCAATCAAATAGAGGAAAAAGACAATCATAAAAGCTAGCCGCTGGCGGTTGAGTATGAAGACGCTTCGAATGAGCCCCAACTCTCGCATTCCGACTTCTTGAGATATAAATTCCCGAGCTATTGTTTTTCTTCCTTCTTTGGAGCGAGCTCCTGCATACTTTGGGCTACTGAGGAAATTCAACCCTTTTTTCTTTATTTGAGTCTTTTCGCACATTGTCGGCTAATCAACAAATGTGTGCGAAGGGCAAAAGACTTTGTGATTCACGCCAACAATACTCATTTTGTGGCATCAACCCTGTGAAATGGTGGGCCAAGCCTAGCCCTCCTGTTTGGCATTGGTTGGTCAAGATGCACCCGAGGCTTAGATTAAGACAAAGAAGCCGCCGAACGCTGCCTCTGAGGAGATGTATGAATACTCATTCTCTTACCAATGTCTCTACTTCTCAAATAAATTGGAGAGGCCTCGAACGCCAAATCAAGTCTTTGCGATTCACGGCGCTTCGCCAATAGTAATCCACTTTTCGCGATTTTCGACAACAATGAAAGACTCTTTATAATAAGCTGACATTTTGCTTCTCCCGTCCCTATTCCAATGCTTTATGAAAAAGAGATGTTAGGTAGTTTACTTGCTCGACCATAGGGAGTTTACTTTCTTATTATTATGTTAGAGTGTTAGAATGTCTTCCCCAATGTACAATCCGGGCATCCAATAACACTAAGTACCTCGAGTAAAAAAATACTTTCGCAAGGACCAGAAGTAGCTAAACCATAGGATTAAGTCACTGAAGCCGAGCTTTCTTTTTCATGAGTGGTTTAAGTTTAATGTAAGTATGTTGTTATAGCCGTTTCAAAGCTATACTAATAATAGCCAGCCAACAGGGGCATCTTCCGTGGGGTTGCCGGAATGTTGGAAACTCTTTTTCAATTATATGTTCTGCAGAGTGAGTAAAGCCCTCAAGCGGTAATCGAAATTAGCTGTTTTTATTGAAACAACGCGAGCATATCCGGGTACATTGGGGAGGCCGAGTAACCATGAGTGCAGATAGACCCGGGGTCCGCCATAAATAGAAGGCCTCTTCGTGCTCTAGCTCACCTGGGAATCCCTACCAGTAAATTAAGTCACACTAAGATGACCATCCAAGGATACAATGCGGACTCCAAAAGAGCGATTGGTAAGATTCGCCTTAAGTGTCAGTTGGCAGACTTGAAGTCTGAAATCACGTGTTATGTGATTGATAACGACACGTCCTACAATCTACTGCTGGGAAGGCCTTGGATTCAGGGGAACTTTGTTGTTCCGTCCACCCTCCATCAATGCTTCAAATATGTCGACGAGGACAAAAAGTACAAACAGTCTTCGCAGATCGGAAGCCTGGGTCGAAGCTTACTGTGCGGATTCCAAGCTTTATGACCCGGCCTCGGGTGACGACTCTAGTTCAGAAGAAGAGGTGATCTCGGCACCAGGTCGCGATAAAGGGCCCGAGAAGCCCAAGGCCGAAGAAAAGCCCAAGGGGCTAGAAATTGATTAAACAACTCCACAGCCTTCGACCACTCACCGCAAGGGCAAGAGAGGCAAAGGTACTAGGGCTCATGCCCGAAACAAAGTTTATCTTACCAAAAGGGCGCCATTACGACGATGTTGAATGTCAGGCACAGCTCCAAATACAGCTATTACCCTCGCATCAATCCCAGGAGCGAAGTGGCTTGAATCGATAGAGAAGAGGGCTCGAAGGTTTTGTTATGAGTTTTGTTGCTTTTGGTTTTCATTTTCTAAGCTTGAAGGTTTTGAACTCCCTTTCTGTTCACCATATTCATCTAGGCAATCTGATTCCGCGATCAAGGTTCAGAAGGACCATCCGATGCAACTAACTTGAAGGCTATTGAACCTAAATAAAAGAGTGGGTAGGGACAGCCAATGAAGCAACAGACACCCAGCGGAACCTTTCTTCACTTCTTCGCTGCGCTCAGAACCTCACCCTCGCGATGAACCCCTATTGACGAAGCTCGATTACCCTATTGATAAAGTGCATTTTTAGCTATGCAACTGGTAAAAATACATCATCTGAAAGAGATAGAAAGAACAGATGCAAGCAAAAGCATAATACAGAGGGAGAAACACAATAGGATAACGAAGGCACCCACCAAAGGCGGTGTGACGTGTTGAGGCGGATTGGAGCGCTTTCTCTCGAGCCTGTTTGGCCGCTGAGCAAGTCAAGGAAGTGGGCGATATGTAGAGGTTAGAGCTTTTGGGCTCGAGCTGCTATGCTTTAGCCTATCAACAAGGCAAAGCTGACTAATCGACTCGATCTTTATCGTAATCGTATAAAGGCCTCGCGTCAGATATTGGTTGCGTTGATCGGCGGCTTGCAACATCACATCTGGAACGACCGATCTATGAATCTATAGCTTTCCGCGTAGAAAGACGTCAAGAAAGCTTGAATAAGAATAGTTGATTCAATAGCTGCGGTTAGGCCTTTAGACTCTTCCTACTGTCAAGCTACTACAGGCACCCTCTCATAGCCATCTCTTTAGCATCCTAGCCCAAAGCATCATGGGTGAAAGCGCAATCACAACTGTCTAATCTCGTGGTTCGCAGTACTTGCTTTATGCCTTTCCTTCTTACTTTCCTGAGCGAGGAAGGGAATCGCTACTTCGGATGCAAGGTTACCAGATTCATCTTCGGATTCTTCAAAGGATGTGGCCGATGTAGCATATGAAAGAGAAGAAGCTCTTGGTCTCAGCTGAGTGAAACTGTCCCTACCCCGCAAATTCCGAATGAAGTTTCCCAAGAGGTTGAATAGGGACGTACTTACGTACCTTTTTCCAGTAGCTCTAAATAAAAGAGTCCTCCTATGAGAAGCTTAGTAGAAATAAAAAAATCGGTTAAGGTCAAAGGGGGGAAGAAAAAATATCTATTTCAGGCTTCTGCTTCCGTGCCTAAACGTTAAGGGTGCTTGTTGCCGCTAGTAATTTAGCGTCTTTCCCTACGCTAAGCTAGAGCTATTAGAGTATAGTTTGAAACTGATCTGGGTAATTAGAATTATAGGCTTCTTCTTCTATTCCCAGCTCGGTCTTTGAGTAAGAATGAAACTTGTTGAAGTTACGTGGGAACAGACTCTTTCATGCTAATGAGTCAAAGGCAAAACAACTCTACTCTTTATCCTCTCCGAGGGCTAGGGGTCCCAAACATCCAGTTGACAGCGAGGTTTCTACCTTGATTATCCGCACTTCCCAGGTTGAGCTGCAGGGCCAGGCTCCAATAAAGGGCTTACACCTCAGCCTATTGGCGGCCCGCCCAATGTTAGCATTCATTTAACGCCATTGCTGTTACCATTCCACTCCTGTTTAGGTTGAATACCGTACCAATCCATTCAGGTTACGGAAAAAGAAGACTTCCACCTATTACCAAGAAAGAGAATCATGCCTTTTTGATGACATGACAAGAAATCCTTAAATGAAAGCTAAATCGTGGATCCAAAAATCCGTTATCTCCTCGTGCATTAACCGCTTCTGGGCGAAAATCCAATCTTTTAAGTGATAAAGTCGTTAAAAATACAATTATGCCGCCGAATACAATCACTTTGAAGAAGTCGCAAGTGCGGGTTCAGGAAGTACGAAACACTCAATGGAGAATAGGGTCGCTATGCCGAAGAAAAGAGAGAGGTTGCACCAAGAAATGGAGAAGATAAGGTCATACCAAGGTAAATTCTTTCTATAAGCCCTTAGCGCAAGCACTAAGCAAGTAAACTACCTTTAAATCAATGATTTTATCACGCTTTGAAAGGAATGTATCCAGCCTAAACGCAAAGACGGGCCTATAGGCAGAAGCTGTTAACCTAGTAGAAAGCGTGAGGAGGAAGACTTCGATTCGGCCCACTGAACTTGACTTCTTTTCTTTCTTTTCTGGTTTATTTGGATGGCAAGAAAGAATCTTGTCTTCAATAGAACACCAAACTATCGGCCATTTTTGCCTCAGCTTGCAAACTCCTTTGATTGGGCAAGTCAAGTTGTTTGTTCAAGCTTCGGCTAAGGAATAAAAACCTCAATATAACCTACACTGGTATAGGCACGTTTTTGTGGCCTTCCCGCCTGGTGGAATCATACCACTACCGTTTCCTATCTGGTTAGGTTTTCCAGATGGGTTAGTAGTTAATTGCTATCACCTTGGTATGGTGCGGTATTTTCTTTTGGAGTCGTGTCGTCCAGATGACAAGTATTTGTTGTCTGTGCGGGATGATTTGGAGCGTAAGCTCACTGAAGAAGGGGACTTCTACGTGGAGAGAGTCATGCTCAGATATTGGGTGGAATCTCTCGTACGATATGTCCGGTGGTATGAGGAAGCCTGTTGTGATTTCACTTTACCTTTGGAACAACTATTAGATCCACCTGCGGTTTGTCTACGTCCTGATCGGAAAGACCTTTTAAGTAAGTTTCACAAATATGGTCTGATGCTCAGATGTTATGACTTAATCCGTCAGCGTCGCTGTCCGCTACCTTTAATGGGCAGCGCTGTACGATTGAATGTTGAAGTTGTGCAATCTCGTCTTTGGTTAAGGGCCAACTTTTGGTTGGAGTTGGTTTAACGGACCGAAGAGTGCCACTACGATAAGTTTTATTATGTAAATACCGAAAAAACTTGTCGTGGGAGCAGCCAAAAAAGAAGAGACATGAATTCATTGAACAACAAAGAAAGAAATATTGATTGTAAGTAATTAGAATTAGGTCGTACCTTATTCTATTCTCCCTATCTTTAGTCAGGAATAGGGATTGATAAAAGGAAAGCCCTTTTTTCTTCGAGATAAGGTTAGTGTTCCGTGTGTATACGATGGCTTTTCCGTAAAAGAGAACTGCAAGACTCGGTTTAATAGTGGAAGGGCCTTAACCTTAACAACTGCAAGAATGAGAGGGCCGCTCAGGAAGGGATCGCGGCTGCTCGCTGAAACCCAGCAAGAAAAGGAAAAAGAAAGACAAAACAATATAGGCACTACTTCTAAGATAGAATAACAATAACAAGAATTGCTTAAGTAACTCAGCGCTTCAAATCCGATAACGCCCTTCTTCCACTCCAAGCTTTCTTCGAGTCTCGGCTCTCCCTCTTGACTTTACTTTCTTTCTCACTGGAGGAGAGAGGGATTCTGAAAGACTGAACCTAGCTTGATTACTTGACCTAGCTTGCAACACTAGAACAGGTCCTTCAACGGCGAAACCGGATATCCTAGAAAATTGCATATATAATATGAATAAAGAACGAAATCTGGAACAGCCAGGTTGAAATATCATACGTGATGACTGAACACTGACGGTGTGAGTCATCCTAGACGCTTAGCTCCTCGTCTCTAGCTCCGACTGCAGCTCTGATTGCAGCTTTCGGGACTTTTGTATATATATATTTTCTGGGAAGAAACCCCAAATAGAATATCCCATTCAGTTATGGCGAAACACGCCTCGAATTTCAAAACGCCGAAGAAGTTTCGCGTAAAACAAGACTTCAGTTCCGCATTATTCACCCCAAAAACTGTGACCAAAGCAGACAGAGAAGAATTCAAAAAAAATCAAAATGAGACGGCAACTCGCGATCTATCAATATGGATCAGAATTGCATCCCGAGCAACCCACATATTTTGATCCTGACGATTGGATTCAAATTTCCTTCTCTGAATCTTCTCCCTCAGAGAGGAGTTGTTCACAGAGCTGCCCACATGGTTCCGAGGGTTCTTCTTCGGATGCTTCTTCTCGAGACTTTCAGAGTGAAACCTTTAATAATATTTCGAGTTTCTTTCAAGATAAGATGAAGGAAATAGGGGCGGGCTTGCCATCAAACTGGTCTCCCGAAGAGTTTACTCGGATGGTGATTGGGGAAGAGGAGGTGCTAGACCCCTCTTATCTATCTGATGTCTACTCTAACCTTGTGGAGTGTAAGTTTCATAGTTGTTATTGGGAACAGGCTTTAGACTATTTAGCTTTAATATATGGTATAGTTTAGTTTAGGTCAAATGTTCTCTAATTGTACTTCTTTTTTCTATGCCCGCGGGCCACCACATATCGTATCAAGCTATTGCCCTGTTTGCATTAATGATGGCCTTTTTGATCTAATTCGTATTCCGATCTCGTTTTTTTGTGAAATTTTAAAACGTCTCTCTCGAGATTTCTTTTTGGGTTGTAGTCTTTTTTAGCGGTGGTACGCTCAATAAGAACGAGGCCCGCCCCAGAAATGGGGCGGGGAAGGAGAAGTGGGAAGTGGGTCTCCTTCGCTTTACTAGAAGTTTTTTGATGCGCGAGGAATTGTCTGAAAGTGAAAGGATTGGTAAGCAGCCAAGCGAGCATTCCTGTGTGATTGGGGATAGGTAGGCACAGAGAATCGTCCCTTTCCTGTGCTATCAAGAATAAGGAATAGCGGGATGCTGTAGCTTTCTAGAGCATATTGGTGCTAAGGAAAAGAGAGTAAGCAGTAGGACAACTTCTTTCTTTCTACAAAGATGCCCTTCTTTCGGGGCTTTTACTTTACACTCCCTTTATGAGGGATTCATAGATCCTTGGGATCACACTTGAGATCGGCCATGATCCTTTCACCCACTAGTTGATCTTTGACCTCATTCCTCACTACTGATTCAATACAAGATCTAGCTTTGAGCTCGTCTAGACCCTCTTTCTAGTAGAATTGGATTTTTTAGCATCCCTCTTGCTCTTTCTATCAAACAAGCGAGTAAACTCACTTTGGTCGAGCTAGTAAACCACCTCATTCTCTTGGTATGCCCCAAATATGGTAGATTGATAGACCTGTTTAGCACTTGTGTGAAGGATTGACAATGAATCCATTCAAAGGGTTGAGCGCTCGTTTATACATACGGATTTCCCGTGAAAGATCTTCTCCCTCCTCTGGATCTCTCATAAGCCAGTAACCTCAGATCAGTCTCGTGCTTGAATACAGCCAAGTGAGTATGATTCCCTGGGTTGTGTATGCATGCCTTGTGAGCCAGTTGAACAAGTAGGCATCTTCCTAAACCAGTTGACAGTGGCGGGTTCACTTTGCCTATCTCTCAAGCCATAGGCCTTGCTCTATCAATCAATCAATAGGCTCCCTGGTCCAGCTTTGAAAGAAGGAAGTAAACAACCTCTCTCGCTGGTCGAGTAAGTAAACAGAATCAAAGTTAGAGCCTCCTGCCTTTCATTCACACTAGAATGAGCCTCAAAGCCCTACCTTTCACTAGCAGAAGCAAAAGAGAGAACTCCAACCTCTCAAGCTGCACCACTTCCTCTTTATCTGGAAATCCTTCTCAATGTCAAGGGATGGATATGCGATTACCTTACTTGACCATAATAACTGCCCTTATTTCAGACTTTAGCAACCTTGACCTTACGAATGAGCAAAGACCCAGGAATTACAATTAATAGCAAGATATTTACGATCGCGGACTTCAACGGCACTAAGATTTGGGACTCGCTCCTTTCCTTGGACTGCTGCCCTTGGGAACGGGTTTGGGCATACTCTCTCTGTGCTGGAATGATCCTCTAACCCTCAACACTCAAAGAAGACTTCCCCTGATCCATGGGCCAAGCGGAAAGAAGGAAGTTGAAACTCAGTCGACCATAGGCGTTATGCTCTTGTCACCGAGAATGTGGAAGAATGGCTCACTTGTGACAGTAAGGGAGAAGCACTAATGGGGATGGTTTACCAATACGGAAATGCAGGGATCATTCTCAAGATCTACCCTAGCCCTTTCACCGGAGTCCATCTTCGTCCCTTTCAATCTTAAGGCATCCATCCAATACATCCTCATTAATCATAAAAGGTCGACTTAGTCAACTACCTTTGCGGCATCAGGGGCATCCTCTTGAGACTGAGAGACGAATCCGGGATTTGAACTCTAATATCGAGCTCCCAAAGGCCATAAAGAGCACAGAGCCCTAGTAGCATTGACCTTAGCTACCTCATACATCAGGACCAGCGAGCCCCAACCCACACCCTCCAGTCCCGGAGGCCTTGTCTCAAAACCATTATTATCTAAGTGACCGTCAGTGCTCTTATCAAAGTCTTACCGTGAGGATTGTCTTTATTCGATGGAGCAATGATAATCTACTCCACGTAAGTTGTCCTTACCAACCCCCATTCTTTTCACAGAGAATGCGATTGCTTTGAAAGAGAGTCCAAGTTGGGAGCTCGGCTGTCCGATTGTGTGTAAAAAAAGATGTAGTAGTAAAGAGTTACCAGACTCACGTTCCTGCCTTTTTCAACACTTTCTATATAAAGGCTTTTCAACTCTTTCAAATACACGCTAAAATGAAAGCTCGCTTTGATTGATTGCTTGCAACAGCTTTGAGATATTTGAGATACTCGTTAGCGGTTCAGTCCCTAAAACCAGAAGTTTCAAACTGGGCCATAGAGTTTACATACTGATTTCGCATACCGAAGGGAGGGCCTTGGCTTGGCAGTACTAGCACTGGGGTATTCATAAGATCGAGTCTTGATCTTATAGAAAGCTAGACTCTGGGTCCACTTATTAGAAGAATCTTTCTTAAGCAGTTTGAATAGAGGTTCGCACATGGATCTAAAAGAGATATGAAGCGACTGATGTACTTTACTCTTTCAAGGAAACTTCTAACTTCCATCCCAAGGGTTTGGGAGCAGGAGTGATTGCCTTTGATGGTACTCTGTTGTCGCCTTGAGCGAAAAAGGTCCCATACGAGAATTCTTTAATGCGCCAATTGTTAACACGAACTGGAAACTTTCAATTGCGTATAGAAAGACATGGAAGATGAGAGCTAGTCATCAGAGGACGAAGGCTTGACTGAATGCCATCCCTTCTTTCCTTTCTTAAACGGATGGACCCTTTCGATCTTCTACTCTACCGGTAGATGTAAGACCAAGCCAATCTTTTTTTTTATAGGTGCCACTTTTTTTTTCTAAGGGCGTAATCGTAAGAAAGATAAGATGCCAGTCTCTTCCAATATGAGTGTCAGACTTGCTTCCTGATCTACGACCACCCTCCTGTGCTAAAAAAAGCAGCTAACCGAGAATTCGCTTTTCCTAGACCCGGCATTTCTTTCTAGTTTCTGCTCCAGCAGTCCGAGCACAGTACGTGGGACAAAGAGTGGAAGTCGGAGCAAAAGTATACCGCAACGAGATAAGGGCTCTCATTCAAATAAGAGAGTCGTGGAATCCTGTCCCAAAGGTAAGAAGCTGTAGCAGTGATTGAGCTAGTGCTTAATCCCGGGCTAGGTAGTTCCTATTCTATTAAGTTAAGGAAGAGGTGCCTACGTCCTTCCCTTCGATCTCGTACTAAAACTAAACAAAAATGGGGCTGCTCTCTTCTGCGGAGACTCCTTCGCTGCAATAAGAAATCTATGAAAATTCATAAAACAAACGGAAAACAAAAAGTAAAAATTAATAACATAAAGACTAGTAATAGAACCTTGAGGAGGGGAAATGAAACCCTTCTCTTGAGCTTAACAGAAGCAACTATGTTCTCATGGCGCTGCCTTGTGATCATACCCCAGACCCTTCATCTCTCAAGAGCTTCAGATAATAGGATTAGGCCCCCTGTTAACTTTCTCCTTCTTGTTGAAAGGGAAGATGATCCTTATACGCGTGGAGACCGGTACACCGTCAACTCCAGCATCGTTACGTGCCCTCATTTACATCCTTAAAGGATCGTCTGTAGCAATTGTACCCTATTTCCATTCGGGAATGAAAGGGTTAGCCGAGGAACTCAGTGAAGTTTACCAATCAACAAGCCTAGGTCCCCTATCAGGTAACCATTATCGACTCACTTCTTGGGGCACTTGGTAAAAAAACCCAATCCCACTTGGGGATGGTTAGCATCACAATGGATGATGTTGTCTCAATCAAAAATTTCTCACCCATTTGAAATGAAGTATCTGCACTTGAAACTTATCCTCCCCACCTAAAGAACATCTATCAATGGCCTGGCCCAACTGCTTATATTATAGCAGATTCAAAAAACAAACAAGAGAAAGGCTGCATTTATAAGTTGTCTTTCTAGGTTTTTCGTCAGAGAAGGGGTAGAAGGAGCCCTCATACCCGCTCTCCTTCTCCACCCCATACCTGAATATAGGGTGGCCTCGCCTTAGAAGGCTACAGAAGAGAATAAGGTGAAGCCCACCTTTCCGGGGCTTTCCTCAGACCTCTGTCCGGCCTAAGGACCGTCTCTAGGCTGGAGCTCCTGTCTCCTCCCTTAGAGAGCGGACCAATCCACTTCGTTCCCCAATCCTCTTGAGGACTTCATTGATTCGGTCTGGCGGACTCGGCGAAGCTCCTGAAAAAAGGAGCTTCTTTGTCCTGTTTTATTTAACTCGGCCAGCTTTCTACTTAGAGTTTCTGGGCTGTACTCCCATTTTTGTTTAGTTAAAATACCTTCTCTAAGAAGGCGGTTTCGGCTTTGCTCCTCCATCCAGAAAGGATGTGGGTCGAGTTCCGCCATGCGTGTAAGAACTCCCTCCTTTAGCGCGATTAAGGTCATAATTTGTTGAACCGGCGGTTGCCATCCCGTTTTTCTTTCTGCCGCAAGGAGAAGCCTTTGATTAATGGCTTCAAATGGACTGCTCTCTGGTAAGTCCATTTGAATGGAAAATGGGGGATTAGATGGAGGGAACCTCTGCTAATAATGGAATACATTGATTTGTGGCACTTCTTCTCCTTATTTAGCTTTCAAGTGGGAGAGGACTTCCATAGAGTGAGCCCTTCGATCGCGGTGCTCATCTTACCATCTGACGCAGTCCAACTTATCCCTGCTAACCCACAACTAAAGCACCATGACTCTTTGATTCCGAAATGCGGCCGAGGGCATTCCATCGGAAAGGACACATCACACACCCTAACTCCACGAAGGGATGGATGGAATAGACAGGCACAAACCGTTGACCCTAATCTTACCAAGATATAAAGGTATTCAATCCAGAATGGGCACAGAAACTGTTCAGGAAGTGAATAAAGCAGAAATATACACATTCATTAGTCTTGGACTTAACCCCAGAGGAGAAAGAACCACCTCCGCTTGTCCTAGAGCTAGCCTCAGAGGAAGAAGTTTATGTTAACCATACCACTAGGACAGGAAGGGTCTATCAACCGCCTCATTTGCAAGGCTAAGAAGAGCAAGAATCTATTATGCCTTTCGCTCAGTTATGAGCCAGTAATAGAACAGGAATTTGACTGGATTGAGACTCGCGGTGCTTACACCTCTAAAGTCAGCCTCGCTCAACAATTCCTCGAGACCAAAGCAAAAGTTCTCTTTCGATCCCAAGGAGTTAATTACCTATTATAGTTGGCTATTCCAATGACAGAGAGATTAGGGGAATATACTGACCGAGAAGAGAGAGTCAGACCCTAAATGCTTACGGGACAGAGAGGAGATACGCTAGTGAGATGCGCAGGTGTATGAGCTCTGAGATGTGTAGGTAGAAAGAGAAGAAGCCGTTCCAACTGGTCCTATAATCCTAGGGTAGTAGTCAATCCGATGTAGCTAATCCGACCGGCATTAGTAGACGAGTACAAATGAATATAGTAGCCCTATACAATAGACGGCAGTTCCATTAGAAATTATATGTCAAAAGTAACCTACCGGTTACCAAGGCCTATTAGTTTACAAAGTCAACATCGGAGAGTATTCTTAACAGCTGTACTAATGCCGTTCGCCTTGACTTTAGTCATGTAGAGCATTCTCTTTTGGCATAGGAGCCTTCTAGGCCTACTGACTCTTATCTAAAAGGGCATATCGAGATCCCTTAGCCCACAAAGCCCTTGACTTTCCTTCTCTGCTTCGCACCATCGTTACACTCACCCTTCGTTACCCAGCCCATCGCTAACGCTCAGCCTCGTCTTTTGATTTGACCTATTTCCCTCTTTCTCTATTTAGGATAGAAAGCAGAAGGTCGCAAGTGAAGCTTCTGGAGAGAGCAATGAAAGAGTGAGACTTGGACCCATAACATTGACACAGGGAGAATCAATTGCTTGGTTTCCCACAGGCAGAAAAGGACTTGGCCTGGATGTAAGCTGTAAAATGAAAATGGTTGTATCCAAAAGGGCAGCTAAGCTAGCAATCCGAACAAGAAGATCTTCCCGTGGACTCAACAGGATTCACGAATCTGATCAACTATTTACATTAAGTAAAGTTGGAATAGATCCCAGACTTCATAGGGAGATAGCCACCACTACTACTACTACTTTAGAAAGGACCGAATGGCGTGCCTTATACCTGTAAAATGGTGGGGAGACCGGAATCGCTTTTGTCGCTCCGGATTTCCTCTTGGCCGAAAGGGTCGAGGCAGGAAGGAGAACGCTATATATACACCTCTTTGTACCTGGGACTAGACATAATAGCTTGAGAAAGGCTTGGGAAAGTACGTTGTGTATTTTATAGCACACGAGATAGGCTTGGCTTAGAGCCTACACCAATCTATCTGTTCTATCTGTAATAGTTCGATCTGTCTTCCTGAGATGAGAATTTGTTTTGAAATAGCTAGATTAGATTAGAACTGGCCGCCTTGGCTTATTGTGTGATTTTTGAGCAGGAGCGAGCAGAGCGAGCTGTCTTTGGCACAATCTGTACTGTAGCCGGGAAAGCCTGTAAACAGGAGTCAAGCTGTTCACAAGCAGTGGTTATGAGCCGTATCTCGCATCTAAAGCCAATCCATTTACAAGTGAAATCTTGCCCAACTCCAACTACAAGGAAAGAAAGGGGTGAGGTGCTCATTCTGTATAAATTGGGTCTCTCGGAACCATGGGCGGCGAAAACTAGGATGGAATCATAGGTAAGGGATGACATAACTGGGGAGTAGGAATGGCAGATCCGTTTTTTTCCCAACATTATGAACTCTTCAACTTGTAGTCCACCAAGAGGCTAAATCCTCTCCTGAGTTCCGTCTGAGCCCAGGTTTGTAAACCAGCCATTCAATGGAAGACTTTGTCTTCTTATTTATGTTCCGCATTAGGGTCCTTCACCTTCAACGAGTGCTATTTCTGCCCTTGTCGGCCTAAGGACTGCGCCAATCTCGATGAAAGTCGAACCATGGAAACCATTTGAACAAGAGTAGCGGAACACTTTCCCTTCCTTTTACCGCTCTGTGGTACTGCTTGTTCGTGAATAAGAGAGAGCAGCATTTCTTTGGGCACCCTTTTCGTACAGAAAATGCGAGCGTTGCGCTCAGACCAAATGTACCAAATCGCAGCAGCAAATACCAGTCTAGTAGCTGTGCCCTCAATCTCCTCAACTGACCAAACTTCAGAGATATGTTGAAGATAGTCTGTAGGTTGAGAATGCCCCTGAAGAGAGATTTAAAATTTTTGGGGAACCGATTCCGATTCTCTGTAACAGAGAACACAGTCGCAGTCGTAACCAAGGCCCAGTTTAGCAAGGAAGTCCTTCGTCTTTAATCGCCCTTAGATAGCCTGTGCACGCATGCATCGGCCGGGAACCAGATGTTTTTTCGGCCAGAATAAGGAGGTAGCAGGAGGAGTTAAGGCCTTGTAGGCTGACTGGATGGTGAAGAGGCCATTAGACGTAAGGGTCCAGATTCTTTCGTCGTTTGAGGGAAAAGAAAGATTCCAAGAATAGTGGAAGACCAAAAATCCGAGACAGTAGGAGCGCATCACCCAAGCTGAGATCAACAATCGCACGCCCCCCATATGTGTCAACTAATCTGACACTTGAAAGCCAGGTATCATACTAGAATTTAGTGATCGATCCATCACCAATGACATGTAAAATGAATAGCTTTGCTTTGGGGATCAGCTTGCATATATTCTTCCACACAGGAGAACAGCCAGTTGGAAGGAAATAGTCCCATATCGATTTGGATTTGATATATCTAGCTTTGATCCAGTCGATCCATATGGAACTGGGGTTGTAGGCCAGCAGCCAAACTTGCTTGAGAAGGCAGGCTTCATTCCATCGCCTAAGGCTCTAGATGCCCAATCAACCCTCTTTTTTTGGTTGACAGATGGATGGTCTCCCAGCTAACTGTATGTATTGACCTGCGATCCCTAAGCTAAAGGAATTTTCGAAGCATTCTCTCAATAGCATCAATGCTTCTATAAGAGAGCAGAAAGGAGCACATCCTATTATCTAACTACGCTGTTTACGATGATCAGAGTCTATGTGGCCTATGCTTTCTGCTGCCCTTCCTATCTGGCGGAGCAAGACATTGTTCGGTTCTTTAGTAACCTTATCCACTCTAGGGCAAAATACTTTTTCAAAGCCCATAGACCAAAGGACTACCTTCAAGAAAAGCTAATTCTTTTTCTTTTGTATGAGAAGCGACTTCCTCCTCTAATAAAATGAAAACTATGCAAAGACGGATGCTTCAAAAGGGCCTCACTCTCCTAAGACTTAGCAAACGGTCATGTGATCGCTTAATTCGTCGATCATCTAGAGTCGATTTCCCCAGAATAAAGCGTATTTACAGAATGACTTCTGGTCCCTCTATTTTCTCGCATAACCAATGGTTGGTTAGGCTTTGCTGCAATTGCTATGTTTTATTTTCTTTTCTTTTTCCATGAGCTCCGGCTAATTTAGCAAATGTAGGACCAGAGGGGCCTATATAAATGAGAATGGAATTATTGGTAGACATCTTGATGAAGAAAAGTCGGCTTACCGTGCATCGACGTCAGCCGCAGGCTCCCGTCAGGATGGCAACCTGCACATGCGGGAGTCGCTAGGGTGCCCTTTTTTGGTCGGACTGAATCTCTCCCCACCTTTTCTGCCCGCGGTCTCAATCCCCCGTACTTTGCAAGACCGTGGTTCATCCTCTATCCGGCAGAGTGGCGCATCCATGGATGCAAGTGTGTCAGCAGGAAGTCTACTTTGAAAAAATGTCTCCGGGGTCACAATCCAGGCCAAAGGGGGGGCGTCCGTCTATCTATTACGTCCTCTTTCTTGCGCTTCTCCTTCTCCCTTGGCCATAGGACGTCCTCTTTTAGCTTTTCTTTGGCTAGTGCTGATGCTGATTCTGCAACAGTGTGAGTCCCTCCGGTAGGTTTACTTCCTCCTGGTGCCCCAGTAGGGCTACAAGTGGCTTTGCAACTTTCCGCGACTTAACTCATTTTCTCGTGTTCGGCTTAGCTGAGTAAGCGAAGGATCTATCTACACTTTGGCCCTCCGAAAATCGGTTGACTGGAGCGTGGTGCGATCGTAGCTCTCATTGTCGAAATGAAAAATGAGCAAAAGGCGAATGAATGTACGATCATTGCGTCTTGCCTTTTCGTCGAAGGGCATTTGCGGATAGTTAACCTTTCTTTCTAATTCTAATTGGGATAAGTATGCGCGGCAAGTGCTTCTCTCTTTTCCTGTTCCCGAACGGGAGGCACCCCTGTTAAATTCGGGTTTTTGCACCCTTATCCCCTGAGATATGAGCGGCCGGGTTCGCCAGAAGTGCGCGACTGTGAATAACGTTGCTTCCATCCCCTTCCTTATAGGACCTGCTGTTAGCTCTAAAAGGTCGAATAGCAGCCAATGGGTCGGGTTCGTAGTAGCACAGGGTGTAGTGTCTCCTCATTGATGCAGGGGAGAAATGGAACACTTAGTTCCTTTAAATTAAAACTCGCCATTCAATTTCCTAACGCCTTGGGTCATGTGAGCATCTGGGCATGCACGAACTTACCGCCTGAACAGGTTTACCGTGCTACGTCCCATTGGGGCAATGGTCGCCGGACTGCCCTGGACTCTCCTAACAGTCTTCTCTATGCTATAGCTAGAGAGATGAGCCTAAACGTTAGGATGGTATGACGGAGCAATCCCTGCCTCAGGAGGCGGATCGAATACCACCTCTGAATCGTTCGCAACAAGGTAGCGGGAACCTCCAGCTGGATCGAATCCGCAACTCTGGGGGCTTTAGGGGAAGAAAAAAACCCCCCTCTCACATAATCAAAAATAGGAGAGTTTTGATTTAGAAAGGATAAAAATGAAGTAACGTAAGGTAAGAGAAAGCACAAGGAATTGATCTGATCATGTTTACTTAAACTGGTTAGCAGCGGCATTCTGCCTTTACCTTAAAAAGAAAAAGAAGGAAAGTTCAGTGAAAATTCAGCCAGTGCTATGAACATGGATCGCAGCCATAGCCTTAACCGTAACCCTCACGGTCGTTGTAGCGAATGCTGCGAGAGCTAATAGCGGTGAACAAAAAAAAGAGAAGATAAAGGTACGCAGGATATTGGCTTTCTTCCATAGAAAATGGCTCCCCTTACGGCTAATAAGGTAAGGATAGAAAGCGCAGTTGGCTAACAGACAAAAAGTGAAAGGGCAAATATCTAAAAGGGGGATAGCAGAACAGACAGAGGAATTTTCGTAAAAAAGAGACTATGTCGCTCGAGCGAAGCGAGAGGTTAAGAGGTATAGAGGGGGCAATGATAGGTAAATCAGGTTAATCCCTCTCGCCAAGACTAGTTGTCTTAGAAGGAGTTGCAACCTAAAGGGCTATTCCTGATCTTTCCTGTTTTGAAATCTATTCCTAAGAAAGGAAAGGAAGATGTTAATTTGTGATTGAGCGTCCGATTCTCTTTGTGGTTCTATTCTCTTGTTGACCTCTTCGCAAGAATGTATTCTCTCTTTCTAGGTAGAGGCATAGAAAGAGAACTCCGGGATCATTAACTACGAGACCACCAAAGACAAGAAAAGAAAGAAGGGAGGTAGCAGCCAATAGATCTATCTACTAGTCCTTTCGTCGGGGAAGAAAATGGAAAAGGTCTCTCCCCTCTCCTTATCAGTCGAGTTACTTCATACCTTAGTCTTTTATTTAAAGAAAGAGGACCGGTCAAGCCCTATCACTATCACGCCCATCTCAGATGGAAAAGCTACTGACTTGGCACTTTGCTGATTAAAGAATCGCTTCTTTTCCAGCTGCCCCAGAGTTCCGAATCGACACAAGAGCTTGAAGGAGAGTTTATTCAACAGCCGATTCCCTAGTATCTCCTCTATCCTCTTCCTATTCTAGCTGGGATATTCTTTCAACTCCTCTTCTCTTCGAAATCTTCTTTAAGGGGAGCTACTTAAATTAATATACAATAGCAGCCAAGGAAATTCCAGCGGTCAAGCCAGATGCGGATGAATTAGCTGCTAGGGTCCTCGAATCAGATTCTTTTAGATCTTATCCTTTCTATGGCTACACTGAAGACAACCTAATCTCGATGAAAGTAGCCTAAAGGGCTACGCTAAACCTGCTAACTGCTCATAAAGAAAGTCAATCGATGCTAACAAGGGTGATTCCCTAAGTTGAATCCGAATCTATTGAACTCTCGGCTGATGAAAGAAGAGCAATTCTTGGACCACGAGCCATACCAAGGAAAGCATAGTCACAAGAGCTTTTAGCAAGAGTGACTTCCCTCTCTTCGGGAAAATTATCTTACTTTTAGGCATAGCATTAGCAATTAGTGAGCACTCGTTTTTGTTAAAGAGAGCACAACTCCTTCTATAGTAGTGGAGGCGTGAACAAGAGCTTCTTTCACAACTTCTTGCCTCTACCCGGCAATGGCTAATTATTCATTAAAGTAAGGGTCCGGCTTGAGCCAGGTATGAGAGCTAGCTTCTAGTAGCTGCCCTTGCTCCAACATCTTGTTTGGGACTTGGGATCTTAGCAGCTGGGGTTCTTCCGAAATTGCATGCACCCTGCCATCAACAACTGAAATAGCTGCTTCGGCATTCATTCGTCTCAAAAGAATCAGACTCAGCCCTTCCTTATTAAAGGCTCCGTGGGATCCTTTCTAAATCAATCTCCCTTTCGCCCTGTCTTTCTCGCCTGGCTTTTCTTAGTCCTTTCCCGCATTTCATCGAAAATCGGATCTTCCTTTTTTCTCTTTCTGGCTTAGTCGTTAAAAGAGAAAAGAAGAGTGCTACGAGCTCCTAAGCCCAGGGGCATTCATCCTATGCTTACTTGGAGGCATAGCAAAGGTCTCATCCCAACAAGGGTAGGAAAGTAGGCTATTTTTCGATCCCGATCTGCTGCCTTCGCACAACCGGCACAGGGTATTCATAGCTGCTGGTCTCGACCGGTTCACTAGAATGGTTGGAGCTACTGGAGCTCCTACTATCCCTAGAAGCTGATGTTGGTTGTTGGCTAGGCTCAACTTGAACCACCGGGCTTACCCATTTTTAGATCATGCCTCCGTAGTTTTTGGTATTTAAGCCTTCCATTTATCTGCGACTTCTGGAACGGATGGGACTTTTCCCTCTCCAACTGGACTAGAATAAAGGAGGGTCGGCCCGGCCTGTGATCGTAGTCCGATAGCTATTCCTGCCCCAACTTAACCAATGGGGTCCGGTAGTCAGGGGTAAGAATGAACAGAAGGCGACTAACCAATCTCTCTTTGAAACCAGATGCCCGGAGATGTTTGATTCGTAGGGCTAGGAGATCGGTGAAGAGGGCCGGACAACCAAGCAAAAAGTTCTTCCTATTACAGGACCACTAAACTCCTGTTCTAGCTCTTTTTTTAGGCCCTTCAGGCGACAATGGAACATGGCTAACCCATGCATCCACGTTCAGGAATAGCAGTTCATTCGATCAATGACGAGCAGAGGAAGCATTATGTCTTCCAAACCTTTTCTGATCCCGGATCACTGTGATGAACGAACATCGGTGCGGGCTCAAGTAGTTTAGTAAACGGGTGTCAGTATGAAAGATGGATCAAATCCTCGCGGTGAGGAGGCAGCTTAGTCTCCGTAGTTAATCTCTCTCTTTGGGCGCAGAACTGTAAATCTGTCTTTCTCTGCCTAGACCCAAACCAGCCGGCAACTGGAGAGAGGCAGAATGAATCAACACCCCCCGGATCTACTAACCAATGCAACCGGGAAACCTTCTATCAAAAGTTCTGAACTAGCATCCGAAGCTAGGCGGTACTCTGCCTTGTATTGCCGTTGCTTGGATTAGGGAAGAAGGAAGGGCTTACACCAGAACTCGTTGATCTGATCTTCTATGCCGGGGAAGGAGGAGTCGATAGAGAGAGCTTCGGATCGAATCTTTGGAATCTCATCTCTAGAGGCAGTATCTTTCTCTAGTTCCGCGAAATCCATGCGAATCCATATGCAAACAAAGGTAGCTGGAACATTTCTTTTTTTGGGGGGCCGAATGGCCCAAAACAAAAAAGAAACTATCTAATTACCTCTCTGGGTCGAGCATACCCAAGAGAGTCTTCAAACAGAAAAGGAATACAACCAGGAGGAGGACTTTGCGATTCAAAATAACCCAGGTCATAAGTCAATCCAATGCTTGCCAAGTAGTCTGCAGAGAAGTTCTTCTCCCTATAGATATGGGAGAGCTTGCAATGCCAGTCCATCTTCAAGTAAGCTTGGCAGCCACGGATCAGGGTGTGGAGAGGATGGAGAGAATTATCCTGCTGATTAACAAGAGTCACAACAGTAGCAGAATCCACCTCCACCTCAACAGATCTAAAACCTCTCATCCAAGCCAAGCGTAATCCAAAAAAAAGGCCCAAAAGTTCTGCAGCTATAATTTTGCCCTTCCCAAGGTTGGCAGTGAACCCAGAAATCCAGTTCCCATTATTATCTCTCAAGAGACCACCAGCACCAATAGATCCGCTGGGACCCTTCATGCAACCATCAATATTCACCTTAATCCAGTTTGGTGGGGGGGGGGATCCCAAGCTAGATAAGCTTCAACTCGAGCTGGTTTAGAATGCAAGGATGTAGTGGCCAGTCGCCATTCCCTGGCATAGTTCCAAATGCAGATCTGGGGAGGTTGATCCGGGTCAAAAATTTCAAGATTTCTCCACCTCCACAGGAACCAGCAACATAAACCAAAAACTTGACCCCAACACAAATGAAACCTGGTTTTTTGGTTGGAAGATAGATTGACCTTGAGCCATTAAGGGCAAATTAAAGGAGTTGACCAAGGAGGGATGCCAAGACCATCCAAAAGAGATTTGGCCCTAGTACAGCCCCTCATGCAGTGAATACTGTCTTCCCAGGTGCATCCACAGTGACTGCAAGTAGGGTCATTGGTCATCGATCTTCTAAACCTCTGAGCATTTGTAAGCAGCTTATTCTGCCCCAACAACCAGAAGAAAGCTTTCACCCTGGGTGGGAGTTGTATTTTCCATAGGAAGCTTCCCTCCCAGTCAGTTTGTACATCAAGGGAGGCTGCAAGGTTGTAAGCAGTTTTAACAGAGAAGGTTCCATTAGTCGAACCCTGCCAGATGTATCTATCATCATCAGAATCAATAAGTCCAGCAGGGATCCCAATAATCTCTTCCACAATATCATTAGGTAGCACCTCTCTCAGCTTGTTAACATTCCATTGGCCATCGGATAGAAAAGAAAATAAGCAACTTTTTCCTCCTCATTTATCTGAGTATTGGGGATCAAGGCAACATCTTTCAAATTTATTTCAGAGAAAGTCTTAGCCCATAAGCCCTCATCCCTTTGAATCATTCTCCAACTGGCTTTGGCAAGAAGGGCCGAGTTCATAGCATTCATTTGTTTCAGGCCTAGGCCCCATTGACTTTGGGACAACAAACTTGGCTCCATTTAACTAGGTGCACCTTGGCTTTATCCGCAGAACCTCCCCATAAGAATCTTTTATTCAGTTGATCCACCTTCTTGCACACACTTGCTGGCAATTTGACTGTCTGCATGGCATAGATGGGAATAGCAGATGTAACAGACTGTATCAGGGTTGCACGACCAGCTAAAGATAAGGATTTGGCCTTCCAAGAGGCAAGTTTACTTTGCACCTTTTCAACAATTTCCCTGTAAGTACTCTTGGTAATTCTGGAGTGAATTAAGGGGACACCAAGGTACTTGCCAAGGTCCTTAGCGAGAGGGGACCCACAGATCAAGCTTATATTAGTAGCAATGTCAGAATGGGTGTTGGGAGAACACAAAAAAAGGGATTTCTCAAAACAAATTTTCTGCCCAGAGGCTTCACAGAAGGTCTCAAGGCAGTTCAGCACAATTTCTGTTTCCTAGAGGCTTCTGCAAAAAGAATTATGTCATCAGCAAAAAAGAGGTGAGAAATAGCAGGGCCCCTCCTAGATACCTTAACAGGTTTCCACTTTCCACAATTCACAGCAGCTTGAATCAACTGAGAGAGTTTTTCAACACATAGCAGGAACAAATAAGGGGACAGGGGGTCACCCTGTCTGACACCCCTAGCAGGCTTAAATTTCTCAGTAAATTCCTTATTTAGAATGATTTGGAAGTCAACAGAGGTCTTCAATTAAGCGCAAAAGTTTCCCAGAGATTCGAATATCCTTCAAACAAGTGATAATGAAGCTCCATTTTAATCTGTCATAGGCTTTGGCAAGATCTATCTTCCAAGCCATGAATCCTCTTCGACCTTTGGTTCTTCTGAAAGTGCGGAGAACCTCCTGGGCAATGACAATATTGTAAGTGATTTGCCTTCCAGGAATAAAGCTTGCTTGGCAGGGGCTAACTAGTTTACCCATCGGAGGCCTCAGTCTGTTGACAATGATTTTGGTGATACATTTGTAGATGGTGTTACACAGGGAAATTGGTCTGAATTGGGCCATAGAGAGGGGGTTCTGCACTTTAGGCACCAAGGTAATCAGTGTGCTGCCAAGACCATCAGGAATGTGCCCATGATCAAAACATTTTGCCACTAGTTTGAAAACATCTTCACCACAGAGATTCCTAGCTGGAACATTTATTAACCTCACCCTTCTTCCCCTTAGAGCTTATGGCTCGGACCCCCCTGTACCACCAAGGCAGACAGATACGTCTCCTGGCCCTTGCGCAAGCCTTTCTTCAGCAGCATGGCGGAAACCATTATACTAGCTCCTACTTTGCCTTCACAACCGGCACATACAAGGCGCCTTGTCATCCATAATGCAAAAGGAATTCAGGCGGGATGGGGGCACTGCCCTCGCCCTGCGAAGGAACTCCAGTCCCAAGACCACAAATCATCGAGTTGCACCGTTGGCTCGGCCTGACCAGCCAGCCATCCGGATCGACAGGCACGCCCCTCGCAAGTCCCACCAGTAAGTGGAGTATTCTATAATCCTTCCGTCCCGTGCCCGCAGTAGACTTGAGTTATATAACCCTCCGTTCGGTCTGGCTAGTATAGTATCCTTCGCCTATTTGTATTTCTACAATCATGCTTACCAATATGCAACTGACTGAACAGGACAGGCAGGACGGCTTTGCGGAATGCTACCCCCGCTCGAAAGAGTTCGCCCATCATCCTTTCCCTTGCGGGGACATGTTACCATGTATCCAAACGGAGAAGCAGAAGAATAGGATTGAGATTGCCAAAGACCTTTTTTGGGAAGTCAAAAACAGTAGCAGTTGGGGACGCCTAGTCCATCATACTATAGTGGTCTTATATATAGTTAGTGTCGGCAGGAATGGAACAGAAATCTCGTATATGAACTAATTTTAGTATATATAGTAGTGAAAAAGTGCTTTCTTTGTTTGAAGGCTTCAAGTGAGGATCAAACCATCGCATCACCAAAAGGTGCTCGGGTGTACCTTAGAGCAACGAAAACGAAGACTTTCGAGAACAAATATTGGACCGGGAATAAAAAGGGGTAAAGTAAAGTCTAAGCGCATATGGCACGAAAAGGAAATCCGATTTCGGTAAGACTTGATCTTAATCGTAGTTCAGATTCAAGTTGGTTTAGTGATTATTATTATGGTAAATTAGTGTATCAAGATGTCAATCTGAGGTCTTATTTCGGTTCCATACGTCCACCTACGAGACTGACTTTTGGCTTTCGTCTCGGTACGTGTATTATTCTACATTTTCCCAAAAGAACATTCATTCATTTCTTTCTTCCCCGTCGACCACGACGACTGAAACGACGCGAAAAATCCAGACCCGGAAAGGAGAAGGGCCGGTGGTGGGCATTTGGGAAAGTCGGGCCGATCGGGTGTCTTCATTCAAGCGGCGATACAGAAGAAGAACGAAACGAAGTGAGAGGCCGGGGGTCAGGGAAAAGAGTCGAGTCGATCAGGCTCGACGACCGGGAGAAGCAAAACGAAATTAGGATTTGGCCGAAAAAGAAGCAACGCTATGGATACCATGACCGATCACCATCGATAAAGAAGAATCTTTCTAAATCACTTCGGGTCAGCAGGGCCTTCAAGCATCCGAAATACGCCGGGGTTGTAAATGGCATAGCGTTCCTGATAGAAAATGACGACCCCTTCAGAAAAACTAAGTTATTCAAGTTCTTTTTGCCAAAGAAGTCCCGCTCCGACGGCTCGACGAGTCATCTACTTAAAAGGACCCTCCCTGCAGTGCGCCCCTCCTTCAATTATTCGGTCATGCAATACTTATTGAATACAAAGAACCAAATGCATTTCGACCCCGTCGTAGTTCTCAATCATTTCGTGGCACCGGGCGTGGCTGAACCATCTACGATGGGAGGAGCGAATGCACAGGGAAGAAGCTTAGATAAGAGAATACGTTCTCGCATCGCTTTGTTTGTAGAAAGCTCGACCAGCGATAAAAAGTGTTTGGCCGAAGCCAAAAAGAGGTTGACCCGCTTCATTCGCCAAGCGAATGATCTTCGCTTCGCGGGAACAACAAAAACCACCATCCCGCTCTTTCCTTTTTTCGGTGCTACCTTTTTCTTTCCAAGGGATGGGGTTGGGATGTATAATAACCTTTTTTTTGAGGATGCCCGGGAACAACTCCTAGGTCAATTAAGGATCAAATGTTGGAACCTCATGGGTAAGGATAAGGTAATGGAATTGATAGAGAAATTCATAGACCTAGATAGGATAGGAGAATTGATAAGGGGAATAGAGATGATGATAGAGATCATACTGAGAAACAGACAAATTCCGTGCGGGTACAACTCTTATTTGAACGAAGTGAAAAAAATGCGATCTTTGTTGTCTAATAGAACAAACACTAATACCTTAATTGAGTCGGTCAAGATCAAATCTGTTTATCAAAGTGCTTCTCCGATTGCTCAAGACATCTCTTTTCAACTGAGAAACAAAACAAGATCATTTCGTTCCATTTTTAGTAAAATAGTGAAGGATATTCCATTAGTAATGAAAAAAGGGGTTGAGGGGATCCGTATATGTTGTTCAGGTCGATCAAAAGGCGCAGAAATAGCTAGAACTGAATGCGGAAAGTATGGAAAAACATCTCGTAATGTATTTAACCAGAAAATAGATTATGCTCCTGCGAAAGTATCTACTCGTTACGGAATCTTAGGTGTCAAAGTGTGGATTTCATATAGTAAGAAAAAGTCCATATGATTATGATTTTTATAAAAACTTGTATTTCACTTTAAGTCCGGTTGAATATGAATATGGGGCAACGCCCATGGTCCACACAGTAATAAATGTTTCAACTATGTATTTGTATTTAAGCTTAACCCTCGTTATTGGCGTTGGCGCTTTTTCTTTACATAAAAAAAGGGAAATAGAGCTTTTGCCTGCCAGGCCACCTCTCTCTTTTTTTACTTTTACTTTGAATATGATTTTTATTTTGTTGTGCTTAAACGGCACCGTAGCCGCCTGCGACGGTAGAATTTCTTCTCCGGCTCCGGCGGTAGGTTTACATCCGGAGGTTCCCGCCGACACCGGTGTTCCCCAAGGGGCACCAGTGCAGATTGATGAAATCCCGCCGGAAGTTCCGCAGCTATACCGGCCTTTAATGGGCGATGCTTTTCGGACGAGAGAACTTCATCTACGGTTAGGGTTGTATTTCATGGGTCGAAACACTTGGCGGGATAACTGCGTATTGTTGGGGATCCTGGAAAAGCAGGTGCTGGTAGAAAAAAAGATAGAAGCAGCATTGGTGCACGATGGATATAACCCGATTAGTGTTGTAATAAAGAGACACGAAATCCGGACAATCCTCTTTAACCACCCGACTAGGGCGAGCGTGCTTTCTGAACGTACCTTAGATAGTTTTTTGGACCAAATCGCAAGAAATGGCACTCGGCAGAGCATTCCGGGTGGTGAGAGCAATTCATAATTTTGATCTCTGGCTGTGACTCCTTCTTTCTCCCATGCTTTCCGTTGGTCAACAACCAACCACAGCTCTCTATAGTTCTTCACTACTCGTACAGGAAGGTAAGAACTACTTTTTTTCTGGAGGGAATCATTTTTTTTCAATCAAGAATGCCTCAACTGGATAAATTCACTTATTTCACACAATTCTTCTGGTCATGCCTTTTCCTCTTTACTTTCTATATTCCCATATGCAATGATGGAGATGGAGTACTTGGGATCAGCAGAATTCTAAAACTACGGAACCAACTGGTTTCACACCGGGGGAACAACATCCGGAGCAACGACCCCAACAGTTTGGAAGATATCTTGAGAAAAGGTTTTAGCACCGGTGTATCCTATATGTACTCTAGTTTATTCGAAGTATCCCAATGGTGTAACGCCGTCGACTTATTGGGAAAAAGGAGGAAAATCACTTTGATCTCTTGTTTCGGAGAAATAAGTGGCTCGCGAGGAATGGAAAGAAACATATTAGATTTGATCTCGAAGTCCTCATATAGCACTTCTTCCAATCCTGGATGGGTGATCACTTGTAGGAATGACATAATGCTAATCCATGTTCCACACGGCCAAGGAAGCATCATTTTTTAATCTCACTATGACTTGGTCGTTAGGAAGAGATTCTTTCTCGATCAGAATAGTGGAATGGAAGGCACTACAAGAAAGATATACCCCTTTTCAAATCGCCCCGCGAAGACGGACGTTCAGAAAGGTTATCGAGATTATCAATCTTTTTAGTGGGGAGGAATAGTGCGGGAAGGGAGCGAGACCAAGCCGAGCCACTAGGAGAGTAAGCCCTTCCCACGTGTCAAAATGAATGCAGCCTCAACCAGAGAGATCAACCTGCGCCTTTGATTTAAGGACGCCGGCGGCGCGGAACGCACTAATCCGCGACCAGCAAGTTTTCCGAAACCGAACTGAATAGAATTGTGACTTTCCAAAAATGCTTGCTGAAAATCAAAGAAAGAAGGTCCATTTTTCCACGTAGTTCGTCGGTCAAACCAACGATTCTCTTCTCAAAGTAATAGAGAGATCTTTTTCTAGTTAGACTTCTATCAATGCAATGAAAGAACCATCCCTTCCTATTTGTTTGTCCTGTCAGATAGAAAAAAATAAATTTTAAGCCCTTCTTTACCACTTTAGGGGGTGGGGGTGAAGGGGGGGTTTACATACAACCGAGGCAAAGTGGTTTATGATTGAATCTCAGAGGCATTCTTATCATTTGGTAGATCCAAGTCCATGGCCTATTTCGGGTTCACTCGGAGCTTTGGCAACCACCGTAGGAGGTGTGATGTACATGCACCCATTTCAAG